ACCACTGGTTTCGCCTGGTGGGCCGGTAATGCCCGACTTATCAATTTGTCTGGTAAATTGCTTGGGGCTCACGTGGCTCATGCCGGATTAATTGTATTCTGGGCCGGAGCAATGAACCTATTCGAAGTGGCTCATTTCGTACCGGAAAAGCCTATGTATGAACAAGGATTGATTCTACTTCCCCATCTAGCTACTCTAGGATGGGGAGTCGGTCCTGGTGGGGAAATCGTGGACACTTTTCCATATTTTGTATCTGGGGTACTTCACTTAATTTCTTCTGCGGTTTTAGGTTTTGGTGGTATTTATCATGCACTCATAGGACCTGAAACTTTAGAAGAATCTTTTCCATTCTTTGGCTATGTATGGAAAGATAGAAACAAAATGACCACAATCTTGGGTATTCACCTAATCTTGCTAGGTGTTGGTGCTTTTCTTCCAGTGCTCAAGGCTTTGTATTTTGGAGGTGTATATGATACTTGGGCTCCCGGCGGTGGAGATGTAAGAAAAATTACGAACCCGACTCTTAACCCAAGTGCTATATTTGGTTATTTACTGAAATCTCCTTTCGGAGGAGAAGGATGGATCGTTAGCGTGGACAATCTAGAAGATGTAATTGGAGGACATGTATGGTTAGGTTCCATTTGTATCTTCGGTGGTATCTGGCATATATTAACCAAACCTTTTGCATGGGCTCGCCGTGCATTCGTATGGTCCGGAGAAGCTTATTTGTCCTATAGTTTAGCGGCTTTATCTCTCTTTGGTTTTATTGCTTGTTGTTTCGTTTGGTTCAACAATACAGCTTATCCCAGTGAATTTTATGGGCCCACCGGCCCAGAAGCTTCTCAAGCTCAAGCGTTTACTTTTCTAGTTAGAGACCAACGTCTTGGAGCTAGTGTGGGGTCTGCCCAAGGACCTACTGGGTTAGGTAAATACCTTATGCGTTCTCCGACTGGAGAAATTATATTTGGAGGGGAAACGATGCGTTTTTGGGATCTCCGTGCTCCCTGGTTGGAACCCCTAAGAGGCCCTAATGGTTTGGACCTGAGCAAGTTGAGAAAAGACATACAGCCTTGGCAGGAACGACGTTCGGCAGAATATATGACTCATGCTCCTTTAGGTTCTTCAAATTCTGTGGGTGGTGTAGCTACCGAAATCAATGCGGTGAATTATGTCTCTCCCCGAAGTTGGTTAGCCACCTCCCATTTCGTTCCAGGATTTTTCCTCTTCGTAGGTCATTTGTGGCATGCGGGAAGGGCTCGTGCAGCTGCAGCAGGATTTGAGAAAGGAATTGATCGTGATTTCGAACCTGTTCTTTCCATGACTCCTCTTAACTGAAACAAGAGATCGAACCAGATGGAAGAGAACTCGATTCAATTTCATTACATCAATCTCCCATATCGGCGGGATAGAAATATTTGAAAAGACTCTCTTTCCAACTGGATCCTTGTAGCTCGGCTATCTCCAGCCGAGCTATTATCTTTTTTTTACTGGACCGAACTAATAAATGTGATTTTTGAAAAAAAAAAAAACAGGAGAGAGAGGGATTCGAACCCTCGATAGTTTTTTAACTATACCGGTTTTCAAGACCGGAGCCATCAACCACTCGGCCATCTCTCCCGGGGACAACTTCTATTCTACCCCTTCGGGTAATATCTAACTATAAGCGTAAGGTCGGGCCGATACCAACCATACCTGTTACATATGATGATTTCTCATTATAATCTGGAATGGAAAAAAGAAATGAATTTCCCTCTCCTCTCACACTCAAATATCAAATTGAAAAAGTTTGAAAAACTCGATCAATTTATGGTCAAATCCTTTCCATAGTGCATTTGATCAGAATTGAAAATTGGGGATCGGATGGTATAGTCTATTCAATCTGTTGGGAGCTTGTAAGATCACAACCATGACTATTGCTTTCCAATCGGCTGTGTTTGCATTAATTGCTATTTCATTTTTACTAGTGATTGGTGTACCTGTTGCACTTGCCTCTCCCGATGGTTGGTCAAGTAGCAAAAATGTTGTATTTTCGGGTGTATCATTATGGATCGGATCAGTCCTTTTTGTAGGTATCCTTAATTCTTTCATATCTCAGATCTGTTCTAGATGTTTTAGGTTAAAACTCCCCCCCCCCTCCCGGAGGGCTTTATAGCTCTTCTGAAGGGCCTTTTCCTTCAGGTCCAAGGAGGAGGGGTTTTCCGTAATTGAAAAAAGAATTGGACCATTAAGAAATGGTATCTACTTACGAATGGGATTGAAGATATATGTATTTTCCATATTATGTTCAAATTATATGAATATATCATATATTCATAACGAAGAAAATGCGGGTATGGTTGAATGGTAAAATTTCTCTTTGCCAAGGAGAAGATGCGGGTTCGATCCCCGCTACCCGCCATATTCAAATGGAATATGAAAATGAATAGTTCATGTATTGATCGTATCTTTTCTTTTCCTCACTTTTCATTCTATTATAAAATGAGAATGAAGAGAGTAATCCTTTCTGGACCAAAATACTTCTTATCTTCTGGTCTGGCGGAGACGGGATTTGAACCCGTGACCTCAAGGTTATGAGCCTTGCGAGCTACCAGACTACTCTACTCCGCACCATTGATTGATATCATAAACAGAATGGGTACACCAAACAATCATGGGATAGTGTATCCCTATCCCTGATAGGGATAGGGGTACTTTTTTATTATCACAAAAAACTTCAATAACTTTTTTTTTCTTTTCCTACCAACTCGATTTTGTTATCCCGGGCAATAAACATGCGTGGGCCATCTCACGGAGTATGTGTCCGGACAATCCAAAGTCTCGATAGTTGGCTCTAGGTCTTCCAGTTGAAGAACAACGTCGATGGAGACGTGTAGGTGCACTATTACGTGGTGAAGATTGCAATTTTCTATGAATTTCCCATTTGTCATCCAATGATGAAACTTTGCTTTCTTCCTCCAAAGATTGACGAATCAAATGATATTTCCGTTCCAGTGCTTGTCTCTTCTTCTCTCTCTGAATGAGACTCTTTCTCGCCATAATAGTTCAGTCGGTACTATTACCTACCAGGAATCAAAATATAGATCAGATTTTAGATGGAGAAATATTACGTTGATTACTTTTTCTCTGTGGGGTATTGTCATTGATACGATCATATCCCATTCACTTATGAAATTGATGAAGAATAATTAACCAAATTTACCTGATGTAGAGGCAATTAAAAAAGCTGCATAAGTGAATATATAACCTACGGAAAAGTGAGCTAATCCAACTAATCGTGCTTGAACAATGGAAAGAGCTACTGGCTTGTCTCTCCATCGAACTAAATTAGCCAAAGGTGTGCGCTCATGGGCCCATGCGAGAGTTTCGATCAGTTCCTGCCAATATCCACGCCAGGAAATCAGGAACATAAATCCAGTAGCCCAAACAAGATGCCCGAATAAGAACATCCACGCCCAAACAGATAAACTGTTCATACCGAAAGGATTGTATCCATTAATAAGTTGTGAAGAATTTAACCATAGATAATCTCTTAACCATCCCATTAAATAAGTGGAAGACTCATTAAATTGCGCTACATTACCCTGCCATAACGTTATATGCTTCCAATGCCAATAGAAAGTAACCCATCCAATAGTATTCAACATCCAGAAAACTGCTAAATAAAAAGCGTCCCAGGCCGAGATATCGCAAGTACCACCCCGTCCCGGACCATCGCAAGGAAAACTATAACCAAAATCTTTCTTATCTGGCATTAACTTGGAACCACGCGCATCCAAAGCACCTTTAACTAGAATCAATGTAGTTGTATGCAAACCTAGAGCAATAGCATGATGAACCAAAAAGTCTCCAGGACCGATTGTTAAGAACAATGAATTATTATTATCATTAATAGCATTTAACCAACCAGGTAACCATATGCTCTTACCTGCATCGAATGCTGGACCACTTGTTGAAGATAGGAGTACATCGAAACCATATAAGGTCTTACCATGAGCAGATTGTATCCACTGAGCAAATATGGGCTCGATCAATATTTGTTTTTCTGGAGTACCGAAAGCAAGCATAACATCATTATGAACATAAAGTCCCAAGGTATGGAAACCTAGTAATAAGCTAACCCAACTAAGATGAGATATTATTGCTTCCTTCTGTTCCAACATTCTCGCCAATACATTATCCTTATTCTGCTCCGGATTATAATCCCTAATGAGGAATATAGCTCCATGAGCAAAGGCCCCTGTCATAATGAACCCGGCAATGTATTGATGATGAGTATATAATGCAGCTTGGGTGGTGAAGTCTTGTGCTATGAATGCATAAGCGGGTAAAGAATACATGTGTTGAGCTACCAAGGAAGTTATAACCCCCAAAGAAGCTAAAGCAAGACCCAATTGAAAATGAAGAGAGTTATTGATTGTGTTATAAAGACCCTTATGTCCGCGTCCTAATCGGCCTCCTGGAGGAACATGTGCCTCCAAAATATCTTCCATACTGTGACCAATACCAAAGTTAGTTCTATACATATGACCAGCAATTGAAAAAACAAATGCAATAGCTAAATGATGATGAGCCATATCAGTCAGCCACAAACTTTGAGTTTGTGGATGGAATCCTCCGAGAAGAGTTAGAATAGCAGTTCCCGCCCCTTGGGAGGTACCAAATAAGTGACTACTGGAATCAGGATTTTGAGCATAAAGATTCCACTGACCTGTGAAAAGCGGTCCTAAACCTTGGGGATGCGGTAATACATTCAAAAAATTATCCCATCTTACATGCTCTCCCCTTGATTCAGGAATAGCGACATGAACTAAATGCCCTGTCCAAGCTAGAGAACTGACTCCGAAGAGTCCTGACAAATGATGATTAAGACGGGATTCGGCATTTTTGAACCATGAAACACTGGGTCTCCATTTAGGTTGTAGATGTAATCTACCCGCTATTAAAAAAATGGCAGAAACAAATAGCAAGAAAAGAGCTCCAGCATAAAGATCTTCGTTAGTGCGTAAGCCGATTGTATACCACCACTGATAAACACCGGAATAAGCAATATTGACCGGACCGGGAGCACCTCCTCGGGTAAAGGCTTCTATAGCTGGTTGACCAAAATGAGGATCCCAAATTGCATGAGCAATGGGTCTTACATGTAAGGGATCGCGTACCCATGCTTCAAAATTGCCTTGCCAAGCCACATGGAACAAATTACCAGAGGTCCACAGAAAGATTATAGCCAACTGACCAAAGTGGGAAGCAAAAATTTTATGATAAAGGCGTTCTTCGGTAATATCATCATGACTCTCGAAGTCATGTGCGGTCGCAATACCGAACCAAATACGACGAGTAGTTGGGTCCTGGGCCAAGCCTTGGCTGAACTTTGGAAATCTTGATGCCATAATGCTTTTCAAATCCTCCTAGCCATTATCCTACTGCAATAATTCTTGCCAGGAAGAACGCCCATGTTGTGACGATTCCACCCAGAAGGTAATGAGCTACTCCTACAGCACGTCCCTGTACAATGCTCAAGGCTCTGGGCTGGATAGCAGGAGCAACCTTCAATTTGTTATGGGCCCAAACGATAGATTCAATGAGTTCTTGCCAGTACCCACGGCCGCTGAATAAGAACATTAAACTAAAGGCCCAAATAAAATGAGCACCTAAAAATAAAAGACCGTATGCAGATAATGAAGAACCATAAGATTGGATTACTTGAGAGGCTTGTGCCCATAGAAAGTCACGGAGCCACCCGTTAATCGTAATGGAACTCTGTGCAAAGTTTCCTCCCGTAATATGAGTTACCACTCCCTGATCACTTATACTACCCCAAACATCGGACTGCATTTTCCAGCTGAAATGGAATATTACTACCGAAATTGCATTGTACATCCAGAATAAACCAAGGAAAACATGATCCCAGGCAGATACTTGACATGTTCCTCCTCTCCCGGGTCCATCACAAGGAAAGCGAAAACCAAGATTCGCTTTATCGGGTATTAAACGGGAGCTACGGGCAAATAGAACACCTTTAAGTAGGATTAAAACAGTCACATGGATAGTAAATGCATGAATGTGATGTACCAAAAAATCCGCGGTTCCTAATGGAATTGGTAACAAAGCCACTTTGGAACCTACTGTCACCAAATCACCACCTCCCCAGGTTAAACTGGTACTCGCTGTTGCACCGGGAGCTGTTGAACCAGGTGCTGAAGCATGAGTGTTTTGTATCCATTGAGCAAAGATAGGTTGTAATTGTATAGCAGTATCTGAGAACATATCTTGAGGACGTCCTGGAGCGCTCATAGTATCATTATGAATATACAGACCAAAACTATGGAAGCCTAAGAATATACATACCCAGTTGAGGTGTGATATAATTGCATCACGATGTCTAAGAACGCGATCTAATAAATTGTTGTATTGAGTAGTTGGATCATAGTCTCTTACCATAAAAATCGCTGCATGTGCAGCAGCACCAACTATGATAAACCCACCAATCCACATATGATGTGTGAACAGAGAGAGTTGGGTACCGTAGTCAATAGCTAGGTATGGATAGGGGGGCATCGCATACATGTGGTGAGCTACGACAATAGTTAAAGATCCTAAAAGAGCTAGGTTAATAGCTAATTGAGCATGCCATGAGGTAGTTAAGATCTCGTAAAGACCTTTATGGCCCTCCCCCGTAAATGGACCTTTATGAGCTTCTAAAATGTCCTTGATGTTATGGCCAATGATCCAATTGGTCTTATACATATGACCGGCTATCAGGAAAAGAACTGCAATAGCCAAATGATGATGCGCAGTATCGGTCAGCCACAGACCCCCCGTTACTGGATTTAATCCTCCACGAAAAGTCAAAAAGTCTGAATATTCCGACCAATTCAGGGTGAAAAATGGGGTCAATCCCTTCGCAAAACTGGGATAAAGTTGAGCCAAAAGATCGCGATTCAAAATAAATTCATGAGGAAGTGGGATCTCTTTAGGATCCACTCCAGCGTCTAGAAGTTGGTTAATGGGTAGAGAGACGTGTATTTGGTGTCCTGCCCAACCTAGAGACCCAAGTCCTAGTAACCCTGCTAAATGATGGTTCAACATGGATTCTACATCCTGGAACCAAGCCAATTTTGGAGCAGCTTTGTGATAATGAAACCAACCAGCAAAAAGCATTAACGCTGCAAAGATCAATGCACCAATTGCAGTGCAGTAAAGTTGCAATTCACTGGTTATTCCAGATGCTCGCCAAAGCTGGAAAAACCCAGAGGTTATTTGTATCCCTCGAAAACCTCCACCTACATCCCCATTCAATATTTCTTGACCTACTATTGGCCAAACTACTTGGGCACTGGGTTTTATGTGAGTGGGATCACCCAGCCATGCTTCATAATTGGAGAAACGAGCGCCGTGAAAGTACATCCCACTTAGCCAAATAAAGATGATGGCTAGTTGACCAAAATGAGCGCTAAATACTTTGCGAGAAATATCTTCCAAATCATCAGTATGACTATCAAAATCGTGAGCATCAGCATGTAAATTCCAGATCCAAGTGGTAGTATCAGGGCCTTTAGCTAGCGTCTTTGAGAAATGCCCAGGTTTGGCCCATTTTTCAAAAGAGGTTTTGACAGGATCCCTCTCTACTACGACCTTGACTTCTGGTTCCGGTGAACGAATGATCATTGAGTTCTCCCCTTTCCGAACGGAACATTAATAAGAAGAAACCTGCCAATAGGAATTAGTGAACTTCCGAGAGAGATATCTCAACTCGGTTCTCCCCTTCTTTTCTAGTTTATGACTGGAGCGACTATGATATGGGAGTCGATCTGAGGCAGGTGTTTATTGTTATTATGACATATCTTTTAGGTGCTTAATGGACCGAGGGCTGTTATGAGCCAAAAAAGGCCTTTTTAGTGTAATTTAAAAAGCATTTCCGGTGATTATTACACCATTTCTAAATGTATAAATATATATCTGTATATATATATATGCATATATATTTATACATCTATTGATACTCCTCCGCTCCGTATGTCCCATAAAAAAAAAAAGACCATCCATCCATTATTAATCATTATTCATGCATCATTAATGAAAGACATCTCTAGATGGATTTTACCCCTATTAAGAAGATCCATTAACAATCTAGAATCAGAAAAGGTATTCTTTGTTATATTGTCAATATATTCCTATAAGATGCCGACGGGATAGAATCTTAATTTGGGGAATATTCTGGAAGAATTCCATTGATTTCGATAAAATAAGATATTAAATAATGAAAACGATTTCCCGATAATAGAAATTATCATTCTCCAAAGCGTCCTGTAATCTTTAACCAATTTTGTGCTTCGATGTAATTGCCCGGAGCAAGTGCTATAGCTTGTTCCCAATACTCAGCAGCTTGATCGAACCAAGCCTCCGCGGTTTCAGGATCTCCCTGTCGAATGGCCTGTTCTCCTCGGTCGGGATAGGTCAACTTGAAAAAGTTTTCTTCCCTCAGAACCGTACTTGAGAGTTTCCTACCTCATACGGCTCAATCAACTATTCTTTGGTCCTCTACCCAAATTTTCAAAATATTATTGAATTGGAGATTATTCATTGGAAGTTCAGATTAACCAAAGGACCAGAAAAAGTCAATGACATGAGTTTCTGATTTCACTTCCAATCAATTCAATTAGAAGGTTCTATCTTTTCTCCTACCCTCAAAAAGATGAAGTATAGGAAGATATATACTTCAGATTGATCGTCCAAATCAAAGTCTTTTTGTAAGGTAACTATCTCAGTTCCGTATAGAATTTTTAAAGAGTACTTTCTGTCTGGAGTACTTCACATCTTTAGGATCTGATGCTACACCGCTGCTCAATAGCTTAGTAGATCGACTCTATTACATAAGTTGATTCCTGATTCTTGTCAATGAGCAGATTTGATTGTATCAGCCCGAACCTTCTTTCAATAATTGATCTTTATGGTGCTTTCATCATCAATTGAATTTTTTATCCATGGAATGCTTAGGCTCTATCTATTCATATTCGGGCTCCTATGAGAGATGTTTTTTTTTGCTACAGCTGATAAAAACCGTTACTTGGGACGGTGCATATGTAGAAAGCCTTTTCTTTTGTCCTTACCCGTAGTAGTTATTAACTAAGTTATTCTATGGTACAGATAGCCGCACGTAATGACAGATCAAGGCCGTATTATTAAGAGCTTGTGGTAGGGATGGGTTTCGTTCTAATGCCTGAAAATAATATTCCAAAGCCTTCGTATGTTCCCCATTACTTGTATGCACAAGACCTATATTATATAGTATATAACTTCGATCATAAGGGTCAGTTTCCAGTCGCATAGCTTCATAATAATTTTGTAAAGCTTCCGCATATTCCCCTTCCGATTGAGCTGACATCCGTTACGGTCGTTCATTCCATTTCAATGATCTCCGCTTCAAAACCGTACATGAGATTCCCACCTCATACGGCTCCTCCTTTCTTTACAGTAGGTAATACGGGGAGTAATCCGTGGAATTGAAAAAAAAAAAAAGATTCTGACCCAATATTATGAATTAACAGGGGCTAGTGTATTTCCAATGAATCTCTAGCCATCCTTCTTGCAAAGATTCTTTTCCGAACACCAAGGATCTTAGTACTAGGAATGGAACCTCTAACAATTTCTTTGTTCTTAACGCCCTGTAATCTCCGGGGATTAACCACTTCAACAATCTCCGATGGTTCCATGATAGGGGTATCCGAAGTACAAACGAGATGGATGTTTGTTGTCCCAACCATTCTCACTACCCTTCGGAAAAGGGTAATGCCTATGGACTATAACGAAGCTTTTGTGTTGTCGATTTCCATACGTAGTGCTTTCTCCCCTCATGCGCACCTATCAGATAGGTTCAACTATAAAAGCAAGGCCTATTGCATAGGTGTAACCTTTCGCTCGGTACTAAAATCCTCAGGAGATTAGAGCATCTAAGGCTGCATTGACCGGGGATACACGACAGAAGGAATTGTTCTATCTCCAGAACTCACCTTCACTGAGCGTAAGTTTTAATTCACCCAATTTTGATTCCCGAATGCCTTTTTTTCCCCAAAAAAAAGAAGAACGGAAAAAATATCAAATCACACCATCTCTGTAATAGGTAAATGCTTCTTTCTCCTCCGGAGCCATCGGGATTATTCGCAATAAGATATCCGCTACAATTGTGAAGGTCTTATCAATAAAATTGTCATTTCTCTGAGATCTAGGCATAGTCAATTACAGATTAGATAATTTCCTTCATTCCCTTATACAAATGATTCCATGAACGAAATTTTTTTCTGGTGCACAATACCATAAAATGGATTTACTTACAATCGGAAATATGTTATCATTCTATTCCAATTTATTCTTTCAAATGGGAATAGATAGGGAATATTTGGAATAATTGTTCATTAGTAATATGAATAATAATGGAAAAAAGATTCGTATTGAAAGAATACTAGATTCGGTAAACTCGGGAAGTCCAGTTCGATCATGATCCGAACAAAGAAATAGTTAAACGATCGAGCATTGCATAATGAGAATGAAATGCCCACCCAGCTATTGTGTGCTTTATCCATATAGATAAAGGAATATCGGGAAAAATATAGTCATCATTACACAGGATCATTGCCAAAGAATTAGTTCTTATACAATTGATAAGACGATAACTACAGATCCATATATATTCATAATATGAAATGGATAAGTTAATCTGTCTCAAATTATTGATTGGTCGATCTGAATAAGATCATCAGATCAACAGGGATGATTGAGGATTTCCTAAAATAGGAGGAAGTTGGATAAAATGTCCTTTCGTCTTTATTTATTATCTATTTCTTTCCGAAAGATTGAACTGTTCGTACCCGAACAAAAATAATTCGTAAGGAAGTTGCTATTCACCAATTTTGTTAATTAGAACCAAGAGATCTCATAGGAAAGATGGCCGAGCGGTTCAAGGCGTAGCATTGGAACTGCTATGTAGGCTTCTGCTTACCGAGGGTTCGAATCCCTCTCTTTCCGTTTCTTCACCCTACTATTCGATCCTCATCCATTGTTTTTCTAATCGATTGAATCCCAATAGGACGTCTTAATTCTGGGATCAATCTCCTTCTATTTGTGATATAGAAAATAGAACGAACATTGGTTGGTGGTATGGGAAAGGTAAAGACCATTTGAAGAAGCAATAAAAGTATCGTGGATAACAAGTAAGGTACAGAAGGATTATAAAATGTCCCCTTCGGGGAGGGGAAAAAGAAGGGAGAAGAACAAAATTTCCAGATGTCCAGCAACCCAACCCCTCCTTTTCATTTCATTCTCGATTCAAGCTTGACGGGAATAATACTCTACGACCAGCAATTCATTAATCTTCAAACTGATCCATTTACTATCTATTATTTGATTGATGAATCCTTTATATTGTAACGAATGAAAAGTCAAATGATTTGGCAATTTATCCCTCTGGAACAGATCTAGATTCTTCCTAATAATATCTCTCAATCTTTGTTGATCTCTTATAGTAATAACATCTTGAGGTTTGCAAGGGTAACTTGGTATATCTACCATATGGTCATTGACCCGGATATGTCCATGATTAACTAATTGTCTAGCACCCGGAATGGTGGGAGCCATACCCAATTGAAAAATAATATTATCCGAACGCATTTCAAGTAATTGCAATAGGACCTGGCCCGTTGATCCTTTGGCTCTTCTAGCAATACGAACATATTTCAGCAATTGTCGCTCCGTTAGTCCGTAATGAAAACGCAATTTCTGTTTTTCTTCTGGCCGGATACGATATTGAGATATTTTCCTGGAAGAAGACCGGTTCATAGAATCCTTTCTGTTTTTGGGTCTTTTACTAGTGAGCCCTGGTAAAGTTTTAAGACGACGTATTATTTTTAAACGAGGTCCCCGATAACGGGACATAGAAACTCCTTATTCAATTAACAAATAGTGCTGGAAAGAAGAAAGAATAGTATAACCCGTACGAGTACTGGAATTCTTTTATATGGAAAACGAAGATCTTTCTCCAATTTGTTATAGATCCTTCATTCATCCCGTTCCTAGTTGGGAGTAAGTGATCATGGCATGACGGACCCGACGAACGATCGGAAGAGTATTCTCCATTCCATCTTGATCCTAACAAAACTTTGTGGATTATGGGAATGAGAGGAACGTAAAAGAGCCAGCTATCGGGATCGAACCGATGACCATCGCATTACAAGTGCGATGCTCTAACCTCTGAGCTAAGCAGGCTCAATGGAATATAACTCCTCATTTCATTGGTGTGAGATCCATAGATTCTTTTGGAATCCTAACGATTATAGCGCGAATCAGATTCAATGACGCAATCCAGATTACAATTACAACGGAACATTGTTTGAATGTAGATTGTAGATTCCTTCAAGGGAAAGAAAAGGGAAGTAAGGATGAATTTATATCGATCGTTTTACTCACTCTTCCAAATCGACTAGGGGAGGATAATAACATTGCATTTCAAATGCAGAAATAATATAATGATTACCAGCCAGTAATATTCGATTGGGGTAGAGATAGAGATGGCGAGAGAAGGGGAGTAGGGCAGAATCTCCCACCCAATATTGAGCAAATATCCAATGAATAACACTGATGGATATTAGATCCTATGATTATGATCTCGTTCTCCGAGAAGGGGATATGGCGGAATTGGTAGACGCTACGGACTTGATCGAATTGAGCCTTGGTATGGAAACCTACCAAGTGATAGCTTCCAAATCCAGGGAACCCTGGGATATTTTGAATGGGTAATCCTGAGCCAAATCCGGTTCATGGAGACAATAGTTTCTTCTTTTATTCTCCTAAGATAGGAAGGGGATAGGTGCAGAGACTCAATGGAAGCTATTCTAACGAATGAATCTCATTTGGTCCAATACTGTATTTATAGAACGCTCTATTTACACCTAAAAAGTGGGAATGTGATATAACATCAGACAAAACTCGCGATCAGAACTTGAATCGTTCCAAGCATCTATTCGTAAGATAGATGCCAGATTCGAGTTGAAGTACTGATTTTACATTAAGTAATCCAATTATGAACTTCTCTACTTTAGATAGAGAATTGAATCAGTTTTTGGAATAAATGGTTGGACGAGAATAAAGATAGAGTCCAATTCTACGTGTCAATGTCAACAACAATGCAAATTGCAGTAGGAGGAAAATCCGTTGGCTTTATAGACCGTGAGGGTTCAAGTCCCTCTATCCCCACCTAGGTTCGTTCCCGAACGACTGATCTATTTTCTCCAATTCCATTAGTTCGAATCCATTCTCACTTCTCGATTATTTTACCTCACTATTTTATTTCTTCATGAACAGAAGAAATTAGAACATGAATCTGTCCATCCATTTTATGACAAGTTGAGTTGATTAGATAATAAGTTGATCATATTATCAATTCATTATGTGATAGATGATCCACATAGATGAAATCATTTGGAAATTATTCAGTCGCAGTCCATTTTTTCTCATATTAGTTACTTCCAGATTGAAAATAAGAAAGATCATTCTCAAAACTGGAAAAATAGTTTTTTCCTTATTTTTAGTTGACACAAGTGAAAACCCTGTACCTGGATGATCCACAGGGAAGAGCCGGGATAGCTCAGTTGGTAGAGCAGAGGACTGAAAATCCTCGTGCCACCAGTTCAAATCTGGTTCCTGGCAAGATGTCAATATCCATGTATCCATATACATGGATATTGACAGATACGTATGTATATGTACATACGGAGACACCCCGATCAAAATAGATAGATGAATCAATCTATTCTGCTCTTCTTTGCTTATATTGTCCCTCCCTGTCCGTTCCAATTGAATCTCGATACTCCCGTACATATAAAAAAGTAGGATCGAGAACTCAGAGGGCAAGATTTTACGGTGGGAATAGAATCTATTATAAGCTCTAGTATAAAATCAATCGAATCTTCCTTTTGGTTCTCGTATATCGTGTGCACGATATATCATTATCGATGCGTCAATCAAATATTTTGATTCGTTAATCCATCCCTCTTCCATATTACCGGATATGGAAGAATTGAATGGATAAGAGGCTCTGATACTAGTCGGAATCTATTCATCCCATTCTGTCCGAACCGAAATGGGATGTATTATTCAATAGAATTGAAGGGTTGAAGTAGATCTAAACGTTTCAGAGGATATTTCGAAAGTAGATTCGAATTGAGGTTCAAAAGATTGATGTAATAACTTTTGATCATAGTTCCCAGTATGAATACTGAATCTAACATGATGAAACCTATGATTTATCGTGAAATATTGTATTCTTTCCTTGTTGGAGCTCTCTTTTCTTTCACGAAGTTTCATTATAGCATCTATAATAGCCTCAGGTTCAGGTGGGCAACCTGGCGAATAGACATCCACAGGAATTAACTTTTCTACTCCGCGAACGGTACTATAAGAATCTGTACCAAACATTCCTCTGTGATAGTACATGTTCCCATGGCAACTACATATTTTGGTTCGGGCATTTTTTCGTATAATCAATCTCACTACAGAAGGAGCCTTTTTCATGATCACAGTCCTCGCCGTTACAATGAGATAAGCTCGTCCAAGACCAGATCTTGGTACCGGACCATAACGATCGGAGTCGAATCGCGAACCTATTAATGAGGCGAATTCGATGGAACCACGTACCGTAAAGGAGCGGCCATAGACCGGAGAGTCTGGCCCAATTCGTTCGACGGATCGTTTGGGGTAGTTGAAATACCTGGATTCGAAATTGTTTGATTGAGTAAAGGTAACTCTATAGGATTCATCATTGGCTTTATGTCATTTTGTACTTCCCTCCTCCCTCTCCCCCCCCCCCCCCGAATACTCGGAAACTGAGAAACATTCCAATGTTCCTTTTCGCCACAGAACCAACGATGAAAATAAGCACGAGAATTGAAGCTCTTATAAATACAGATATACCCTGTATACTAGAACTCATAGCCCATAGATAAAGGGAGACTGTTCCAACATCAGGAACAACAAGAACTGAAGTGAACATATAATGATCCTAGATCGGATCAAAGTATCTCCCATTGGTTCGATACTTGATTTGTAACTAGTAGTCCGGTTCTTTACCAATGGGGGCCAAAGCTCTAGAAATAAAGGATGCAAGAATAGGTAGGAATGAGGCTAGATATTAATGAAGATATCCAGCCAGAAAGTATTCTATTCGGGAAATAGAATATACTCCTTTGAAATAGCTCAAATTCTTACATTTTTCCATCAACTTCTTCATCATTCTCCCATCCACCATGAGTGGATGACCAAAGGACCGAACAATCAATACAATAAATTATAATGGATTCACATACAATTGTTCGTTTCGTCCATGGCTTATTATCAAATTCATTCAATGAAATTTGATTCGAATGTCTATTGGTAATACTTGACATGAATCAAGTATGAGAGAAAGAATGTGATTGGATCCCGAACTACTCAATTTCAGATCTGAGTCTATACTAATATTATAGAATGAATATGTTGATGATCTTTATTCAGCATCCATGGCTGAATGGTTAAAGCGCCCAACTCATAATTGGTGAACTCGCGGGTTCAATTCCTGCTGGATGCAGGAGAACTGCACATATCCATTATTTATGGAATGGGAAGAAGGATGAAGAATAACAGCAAACATTTGAACAGTACCAACCCTTTCATTTTATTGAAAGGTTTGGTACTGTTCAGTTAAGCAATACACGATAACAATCCATCAGAGTCTTTATTATCCACCTATTGAAATAGATTCAACAGCAGCTAGATCCAGAGGAAAGTTATGAGCATTACGTTCGTGCATAACTTCCATACCTAACCTATGATATATCTGTATAATTCAATTGGTATATGATCAGCTATAATAATAGCTACAGGGGAAAAAAAGAGAAAAAACGAAAGGAGGGATAAAAATTGATGGATGAAGTGAAATATCCAGTACTTACGGAGAAAAGTATTCGTCTATTAGAAAGGAATCAATATACTTTTAACGTCGATTCGCAATTGAACAAAACAAAGATGAAAATTTGGATTGAACATTTCTTCGATGTTAAAGTAATAGCTATGAACAGTTATCGCCTCCCTGAAAAAGGAGGAAAGAGAGGGTCAATGATAGGACATCCAATACGTTGTAAACGTATGATTATTACACTTAAACCCGGTGATTCTATTCCACTCTTTTCAGAACAATAAAATGAAAAAAAAAAAATTTTTGAAACTAAATGGCCATCCGTTCATATAGAATTTTAACTCCGGATACACGCAATAGATCTGTATCAGGTTTCGATGGAAGAGTGCAGTTGGACCCGCAGAAGAAATTGACCTCTGGACAGCATCATTGTGGGAAAGGTCGTAATGGAAGAGGAATTATTACCGCAAGACACAGGGGAGGGGGTCACAAGCGTCTGTATCGTCAAATTGATTTTCGACGGGATAAGGAACACATATCGGGAAAAATTGTAACCATAGAATACGACCCTAATAGAAGTGCATACATTTGCAAGGTGCACTACAAGAATGGCGATAAGATGTATATTCTGCATCCCAGAGGGGTCATGATTGGAGATACTATTCTTTCTGGTCCAAAAGCTCCTATATCAATAGGAAATGCCCTACCTCTGAGTGCGGTTTGAATTATTAAATCACGTGATCGGAAGCAACCGATTGGGTTTACAGCGAAACCTATAAAGCTATCACTGATCCAACTAGGACACTTTTACGGGACGAACCCCAAAGGGAAACTGAGGATAAATGACAGCAGGTGATTGGATCCAAAAATTGTTCATATCGGATCATTGGTTCCGAAGATATGATAATATGGAGAGGACCAGATTTTTTGTCCGAAGCATGAACAAACTGGGATAGAGGCACCCTCAAAAAAGACAAGTTACTAACATTTGATCTGATGGTCAGAGGCGGATTCGGAGCTGGACAGTGGTAATAATTCCCAAAAGGAAAAGATGGGGAGAAGAAAAAAAGTAGAAAGAGAGAGAAGAGAAAAAGATGTTTAATATGCCTCCTACGTTATCCATAACATACGAAAGTATTAGCGTAATTTGATAAAGTCATTCATTCTGAATGCTACATAAAGAATATAAGCCAGATGATGGAATAGAGAGACCTAGGATGTAGAGAATCGGGACATAGAGAATACAATAGATGCCCTTTCTCATCTCGATTCTATTTAATCAATATATGTAAATAGAATTTCATATACATCCAGAAAGCTGTATGCCCTGAGAGAGGCTTGTACAGTTTGGGAAGGGATTTTTATTTATCGGAATAAGAGTCTACTTCAACCAATATGCCCTTAGGCACGGCTATACATAACATAGAAATAACACTTGGAAAGGGTGGACAATTAGCTAGAGCGGCAGGTGCTGTAGCAGAACTTATCGCAAAAGAAGATCGATCGGCCACATTAAGATTACCGTCTGGAGAAGTTCGTTTAATATCTGAGAACTGCTCAGCAACAATTGGACAAGTGGGTAATATAACTGCAAACAATAGAAGTTTCGGTAAAGCCGGAGCTAAACGTTGGTTGGGTAAGCGTTCTGAGGTAAGAGGAGTAGCTATGAACCCTGTAGACCATCCTCATGGAGGTGGAGAAGGAAGAACCCCAATTGGCAGGAAAAAACCCGTGACCCCCTGGGGCTATAGTGCGCTTGGAAAGAAAAGTCGGAAGAGGAATAGGTACAGTGATGCTTCAATCCTTCGTCGACGTGAGTAAGAATGGTTGGATATCCATAAAAAAAAAAAAAAAGGAAAGAAAGGTAATTGATCATGGCACGTTCGCTGAAAAAAAATCCTTTTGTGGCTAATCATTCATTGAGGAAAATTAAAAATCTAAACATAAAGGAAGAAAAGAAGATAATAGTGACTTGGTCCCGGGCATCTGTCATTGTACCTGCAATGATCGGTCATACAATTGCTGTTCATAATGGGAGGGAACATTTACCCATTTATGTAACAGATCGTATGGTAGACCACAAATTGGGGGAATTTGCACCTACTCTACTTTTTCAGGGACATGCGAGAAACGATAAGAAATCTCGTCGTTAATTTAATTGAGAGATACTTGTCATTCATTGGGGAGGATGGAGTCAATGGGAAATAATAGTCCAGGTCCAGAGATACGAGCTTTGGCGAGAAATATACGTATGTCTGCTCATAAAGCACGTAGAGTAATTAATCAAATTCGTGGTTGTTCATATGGACAAGCACTTATGATATTGGAACTGATGCCTTATGGGGCCTGTTATCCCATATCACAATTAATTCATTCTGCGGCGGCGAATGCAAATCACAATATGGGTTTGAACAAAGCCAATTTACTCGTCAGTAGAGTCGAAGTGAATGAGGGTGCTGTTTTCAAAAGGGTTCAACCTAGAGCTCAGGGACGTGGTTATCCAATACAGAAACCCACTTGTCATATAACTATTGTATTGGAGGAAATCTCCAGATCGAATGATCCGATTATGTCAATAGAATCCCGAAAAAGAGGATATGTATGGCGCAGAAAATAAATCCACTTGGTTTTAGACTTGGTGTAACCCAAAATGATCGTTCCCATTGGTTCGCGCAACAAAGGAATTATTCCAAAGATCTCCGAGAAGATCAAAAAATACGTACTTGCATTGAAAACTATGTACGAACACATATAAAGAGCTCCTCGAATTATGGAGGAATTGCACGTGTAGAGATTAGCAGAAAGATCGATTTGATTCAGGTCAAAATATATATAGGATTTCCCAACTTGTTGTTAATAGAAGGTAGGGGTTTTCAAGGAATTGAAAAATTAAAAAACGATGTACTAAATATGCTCGATTCTGTGGACCGAAAACTTCACATTGCTATAGAAAAAGTTGCGAAACCCTATAGAAAACCTAATATTCTTGCGGAGTATATTGCCCTACAACTAGAGAAGAGAGTTCCATTCAGAAAAACAATGAAGAAAGCTATTGAACTGGCTGAACGGGAAGAGGTAGAAGGTATTCAGATCCAAATTGCAGGACGTCTCGACGGAAAGGAAATTGCCCGGGTCGAATGGGACAGGGGAGGTAGGGTTCCCCTACAGACAATTCGGGCTAGGATTGATTATTGTTATTATCCGGTTCAAACCATCTATGGAGTTTTAGGGATCAAAATTTGGATCTTAGAAGAGTAGAAATAATGGGTCTTTTTCCTAATCTGCCCGATCATGGATCATCAATTCTATCAGATCGAATAGAAATTAGATTTACCATTTCGGAACCGTGCTATGCTTAGTGTGCGACTCGTTGGAATCGAGCTTTTCATTCTTTTCCGGAGTTATGGAGAATTCGAAATAAGAACGGATTGGTCTCTGGTATAAATAAACTAGAGACTAACTCATTGCTTCATATTGCCAAGATCCAATAACTATGGGTAGATACTATCACCTCGTAAATACTTTCTTCCACGAGAAAAAAAATGAGATTTTTATCTCTCGTGAAGCGAGAAGGTGTTTGGTAATGCGGAAAAAGAAAAAAAAAAAAAAAAGAAGGAGAAATGAAATCTTCTACTAATATTGTATGGTTCATTAATTACCCTCCGAAAAGCAGTGTGATAAAGCATAAGAATCATCCTGATTCTTTCAAGCAAGATTGAAGGGATTCAGTTTATGAAGGAGAAAGAGCTTCGGGTCGATGGAAACTAAGGAAATTGATTCCGTAACAGATGAAAAGAAAGCTCCATTGCAGAGGGAAAACCTGGGCATTTAGAGAGAAGCTATGGAACGATGGAACCTATGACTGCATAAGATCATATAGGAATCTTAATCATTCATTGGATAGGATGGCGAAATAAACCGAAAACGAATTAATCTAATTGGAGTCTATAAGTAGGTCGACCCCATGGAGCAAATATCGGAAGAGTCAATATTCGCCTGTGAAATTATTTATTAAGAGTCTCATTGGATGGAAAGAGTTATTCGTCCTGTGTATTATATTCTATATACAATATGCGTAATGCGTAGATATAGACTCATTTATATATAACTAATAACTACACATTGATTGTCCAATTTGACATGGATTATTCACGAGGAGCCGGATGAGAAGAAACTTTCATGTCCGGTTCTGGATTAGAGATGGGATCAAAATACTATTAACCATCGACTATAACCCAAAAAGAACAAAATTTCGTAAACAACATAGGGGAAGAATGAAAGGAGTATCTTATCGCGGCAATCGCATTTGTTTCGGTAGATTCGCTCTTCAAGCACTTGAACCTGCTTGGATCACATCTGGGCAGATAGAAGCCGGACGAAGAACGATTACTCGTTATGCCCGTCGTGGCGGAAAAATATGGGTACGTATATTTCCCGACAAACCTATTACAATGAGACCTGCAGAAACACGTATGGGTTCCGGGAAAGGATCTCCCGAATATTGGGTATCCGTCATCAGACCAGGTCGAATACTTTATGAAATGGGTGGAGTATCTGAAACCGTCGCTAGAGCAGCTGCTAGAATAGCTGCATACAAAATGCCTATACGTACTCAATTTGTTACTACTTAACCCATACAGAATCAAAGAGCTCTTTCTAGTGGAAGAAGATTACTAGTTGGTAAGAACTCTTCCTTTTCTTTTTTTTCATGTTATCTGCCGAAGTAACAAATCTTTTGGAGGAAAAATGATTCAGTCTCAAACTTATTTGAATATAGCGGATAACAGTGGAGCCCGAAAAATAATGTGTATTCGAGTTCTAGGAGCAAGTAATCGTAAATGTGCTCATATAGGTGATGTTATCATTGCTATAATTAAAGAAGCAGTACCTAACATGCCCCTGGAAAAATCGGAAGTGGTTAGAGCCGTAGTTATACGCACCTGTAAAGAATTTGAACGTGACAATGGAATGATGATACGATCTGATGACAATGCAGCAGTTGTCATTGATCAGGAAGGAAATCCAAAAGGAACTCGAGTTTTTGGTCCGGTTGCTCAGGAATTGAGACAATTGAATTTCACGAAAATAGTTTCATTGGCTCCCGAAGTATTATAAGTACTGATAGATCTTGTAGAAATCTTCTACTGATAGTTCATCAAATGATACATGGATCAATTCATTGCACCTCAGGCATATTCCTCAAAGAAGATCGAACATGCCTTTTATATCGAGACCAGGAATTCCTAAGAATTCGTTCGTCATGGGTAACGATACTATTGCAAATCTAATTACTTCTATAAGAAACGCTGACATGGTAGAAAAAAGAACGGTTCGAGTAACAGCTACTAATATTACCAAGAACATTGGAAGGATCCTTTTACGAGAAGGTTTTATAGAAGATGTTAGGGAACATCAGGAAGGCCAAAAATCTTTTTTTATCTCGACTTTAAAATATCGGAGAAGGAAGAAAAGGACATATATGACTACGTCAAAGCGTACCAGCAAATCTGGTTTGAGAATTTATTCCAATTATCGAGAAATTCCAAAGGTTCTAGGTGGAATGGGGATCGTAATTCTTTCTACTTCCCAAGGGATTTTGACGGATCGAGAGGCTCGACAGAAAAAAATTGGAGGAGAATTATTATGTTATGTATGGTAATTAATCCGAATTTTGTCCAAAAATATGGATTCTGTAAGATATCCCCTGAAAAGTTGGAGCAAGTTTGGTTCGAGACACCATTCATCTTCATCCAAGCACGTTAGTAAAGTTTTTTTATAAAAAGAGGAGGAGATTCGATGAACAAACAGAATCTGATCCATGCGGAAGGTTTGGTTACTGAATCACTCCCCAACGGTATGTTTCGAGTTCTGACAGATAATGGATGTCAGATTCTGACTCATATTTCAGGTAGGATTCGACGTAATTCCGTACGAATACTACCAGGAGATAGGGTCAAGGTCGAATTAAGTGCTTATGATTTAACCAAAGGACGTATAATATATAGACTTAGCAACAAATCTTCAAACAATTGAATCACTTTTTAAACATCTGATAGGGATCGAGAATCATAGATTCAATGGACTCTCTTTCTCAGCGAAAAAAATGTAATATGAGCAAATTGGAGGGTCACAAATATGAAAATTCGTGCTTCTATTCGTAGAATTTGTGGAAAATGTCGACCAATTCGTAGACGGAAACGAGTTATGATAATTTGTTCCAATCCGAGACATAAGCAAAAACAGGGGTAATCCTCTTCTATATCAATGAACGGATCTAGTGGTAAAATAGATTTCGATATGCATTTTTCAAACTGAACTCATAATGATTAATATGTCAAAAACTAAAAGAAGAATTGGTTCACGTAGGAATGAAAATCGAGTACTCAAAGGAGTTATTTATGTTCAAGCAAGTTTTAACAATACCATTGTTACTGTTACAGATGTACGGGGACAAGTTTTGTGTTGGTCTTCTGCCGGTGCCTGTGGATTCAAAGGTACAAGGAGAGGTACACCATTTGCTGCCCAGACTGCAGCAGAAAATGTTATTCGTACATTAATGGATCGGGGTATGGAACGAGTCGAAGTTATGATAAGTGGCCCTGGTCGGGGGAGAGATACAGCATTACGAACCATTCGTAGAAGTGGCATATTATTAAGTTTTGTACGTGACGTAACCCCTATGCCACATAATGGATGTAGACCTCCCAAAAAGAGACGTGTGTAAGAATTGAATGAATTTCAAGAGAAAGAAATGATTTTATGATCTGATCAAATAATCTTGGTATGATTCGAGATGAAATCTCAGTCTCTATTCAGACACTACGATGGAAGTGCATCGAATCCAGAGCATACAGTGAGCGTCTTCATTATGGCCGTTTTGCTCTATCCCCGCTCCGCAAAGGTCGAGCCGATACAATAGGCATCGCAATGCGAAGAGTTTTACTTGGAGAAGTAGAAGGAACATGTATCACACATGTTAAATTGGAGAACATAAAACATGAATATTCCGCGATAATAGGTATTGAAGAATCAGTACATGACATTTTGATGAATCTAAAAGAAATTGTACTTAGAAGTGATTCGTACGGAATCCAAGGAGCTTCTATCTGTATCGTTGGACCCAGAAATGTAACTGCTCAAGATATCATATTACCACCTTCTGTGAAAATAATTGATACTACACAACATATAGCTAGACTTACTAAATCAATTACTTCTGATATAAGATTACAAATTGAAAAAAATCGCGGATATATTATACATAGTCCAAATAATTATCAGGACGGAATTTTTCCTATAGATGCTGTTTTTATGCCTGTTCGCGATGCGAATTATAGTATTCATTCCTATGGGAGCGGAAATGAAATACGAGAAGTCCTTTTCCTGGAAATATGGACGAATGGGGGGTTAACTCCTAGGGAGGCACTTTCCGAAGCTTCTCGAATTTTGATCGAGTTATTTATTCCCTTCCTGCATGGAGAGGAACAAAACATCGATGGAATGAACAATAGAAAAGGATCTAATATGCCTCCCTTCCCCCTTTCGCACGTATTGACTGATACGGGGGAAACGAAAGAAAAAAAAATTGCATTTCAACATATTTTCATTGACCAATTAGAGTTACCCCCCAGAGTCTATAACTGCCTCAGAAGAGCCAATATACATACATTATCGGACCTCTTAAATTACAGTCGAGAAGATCTAATGAGAATTGAACGCTTCGGGAAGGAATCTGTCGAACAGGTATTTGAAATTTTACGAAAACGTTTTGCAATTGATCCACCCAGGAATTAGTTTCGGGTTCATTAAATGGTTGGTTTCATTTCATTGAATATTCCAAAGAAATCTCTGACAAGATGGGTATATCTAGGGAGATATAATTTGTCTTGAAGCAACTACTCCCTAGATATATGAATAAAAAATTGAAAGATTTTTATATTCGACAGTTGGATCAAATTGGAAAAGACCTAAAGTTAAAGATTCATCAATAGGTAACGCTGCCCCAATGCCTAACCAAAGGGCTACTGCAGTACCGATCAAGGATACTGTTGTAGCTACTGGACGACGAAATGGATTCTGAAATTGATTCACATTCTCTAGAAAAGGCACTGTCAATGATCCCGCGGGTACTGAGGCCATTAAAAGGACACCTAATAATTTGTTAGGTACTGTACGAAGTATTTGGAATACAGGGAAAAGATACCATTCGGGCAATATCTCCAAAGGAGTTGCAAATGGATTTGCTGGTTCACCAATCATTGATGGTTCTAGAACCGCTAAACCTATTGTACATGCAATAGTACCTAAAATTACTACTGGAAAAATATATGAAAGATCATTGGGCCAAGCGGGCTCTCCATAATAATTATGTCCCATACCTTTAGCTAATTTAGCCCTTAACACAGGATCATTCAGGTCAGGTTTCTTTGTTATTGGGATAAGTAGATCTCTATGGATCTATCCCCCGAAAGAACCGGACATGCCAATTTTGATCATCCGGCTCGAACAATAACTGGAGGGAGTATATATCACTTCTTTTTCCCGTGATAGAAGACGGATTGTAAGAATAGGAACTAATAATGTCTATGATCATCCATCATTAGTAAATTGATTATTCCAGTTAAATGCTCATTACCCAAGTAAGCTCACAAATTCGATCATGATCGATATGCCTTTTGGACCATCTTAGTCCTTGTAATTTGTGTTTATCATCACGAATAGACCTAAAAAGTTTTTTCGCATACAAGGTATTGACTTGTTATTGATCCGGCCTCTCTCCTTCCTTAGATCCCTTCTTTAACTCCGATAGTTTTCCCATCGAAATGGATGCAAGGGAAATGGATGCATTTTCACACTATGAAAAGGATAAGTAAAGTCATATGGTCCAATTATTAATTATATGAAAATAATACCCCATTGACCGGATCTTACGGAGCCCTTCCTGATCCGGATTCGATCATAGAAAGACTTCTCTTGGAACGGAACAAACCGACCGATGCCTTTCCACCCAGGTGTTAAACTTCCTATTTCTGATAAGGAAATTGGGACAGAGACACATTACATTTTATCAGAAATATTGATGTGGTAGATCGGAGAAAGTATCTGCATGGCCTAATCAATAGTTCAAGTCACACACTCCCATAATCCATCTTCTCCGTCTGAAAATCTACTCCAATTATTTGTTTGTATTGGATGAATAATACTCCAAAATCGAAAGGAGAAATCCGAGGACCATATTTTCTATTTTCTATGGATATTTATTTTATAATAAATATTCCTGGCGATGAGATATTACCGTCGTTACTCAGAACAATAAGTTATGAATAGTTATTTTCAATCTATCTTTGCTCTCTATAAAGGACCTGGAATACCCTGCTTACGGATCATTAGAAAGTGCATTGGCATAAATACAGCAGTAAGAAGGGGTAATATGAAAGTGTGTAAACTATAAAAACGGGTCAAGGTAGATTGACCCACGCTAACACTTCCGCGTAATAACTCTACCAAAGGAGATCCTATTACAGGAATAGCCTCAGGCACACCAGTCACAATTTTCACTGCCCAATAACCAATTTGATCCCAGGGCAAAGAATAACCAGTTACACCGAAAGATACGGTCAGCACACCCAAAATTACACCCGTGACCCAAGTTAATTCACGGGGTTTTTTGAATCCACCTGTGAGATAAACACGGAATACGTGCAGGATCATCATTAGAACCATCATACTTGCCGACCATCGATGGATGGATCGGATTAACCAACCAAAGTTCACTTCGGTCATTAGGTATTGAACAGAGGCAAAAGCTTCTGTAACGGTCGGACGATAGTAAAAAGTCATAGCAGAACCAGTAGCTACTTGTACTAAAAAAGAGGTAAGTGTGATCCCCCCTAGACAATAAAATATATTGACATGAGGAGGAACATATTTACTGGTTATATCATCCGCAATCGCCTGAATCTCGAGACGCTCTTCGAACCGATCGTATACTTTATTGAGATAGGTAAACTTAAATTCCCCCTCTGAAAACCGTACATGAGAATTTCCCTTCATACGGCTTGAACAAGAACACGCAAATGCTTTTGGACACGAATATATCAATTGGGAAAATATTGAGATACTTGATGGTTCGTTGCCTGACCGGCTGAGGAAATGAGGATTATTCGAAACAATCCAGCATTTCTATTGGAAGACTTCTATAGTGCCAAAATTTCAAATAGTGCCAAAATTTCAAGTCGGCTCATCCCTATGATAAATCACTATAGGCCCTTTGAACGATCTTTTACCCTATTCGTGTGATATAAGTTCCCTAGAAAAGAACTAATATAGACGATTGATAGGAATTATCTTGTCGAGATCTCAATAGATGAATCAATCCAAACCTAAGATTTAAATTATACCCCGATGATTTTATCAAATCCCCAAAAGGTTCTCTGGGTAATAACCTTTTCATTTTCGCTCATCCGACGAAATATGCTAACTAAGAGAAATCAGATACTATATCATTCTTTGGTCATAATCAGCATAATTATGAGAGGGGATAGATCCTTCGATTTTTTATAGGAAATACCTCTTTCAATTTATTTATTGGAAGCCTGGTTACGAGGAAATAATAGGTACAAACCATAGTTAAGATCTTCCCGGAACATATCGATGATAGACCTCGTGCTCTAGAGATTCAATATCCTATCAATTAAATATCCAACGAGGTAGGACCATCTTTATGAAGATAACAGATCGGTCTTCTGTACTATTAATATGGATCGATTTCAACAAGTCGCACACCCATATTCCAAAAATCCTTAAAGAAAAGTAATTACACGATCAAACTATTGGAACAAGATAAGCTAAAAACTAAAAGCCCCTATTTGGTCTGGGTTTGGATCCCTCAGTTCTTTTTTTTGTTAAAGAGCTAAGCTCGCCGGACGGATTTTGGAGTTCCTCTAGCCCCAACTAACCGGGATCCCGTCCAATAAAACGGAAGAATTATAAATCTCCAAGATAATAGATAGGAATACTGCAAATAGAGCCATTGTAAAACCCATAAGAGGAGTAGTTCCCCATCCAGGAGCTACTTTACCATATTCCGAATTAAGCGGTTTTAAGGACCTTCCTACACCGGTTGATCTTGGCGTGGTTTTGGAAGTATCATCAATGGTCTGTGTAGCCATAGAAACTATTGTATTGGTTTAGATCTGTTAACTTTGTTATTATATGGTAAACATACCATGATATTGGGATCACCTAATAATGGAAACTGCAACCTTAGTCACCATCTCCATATCTTGTTTACTTGTGAGCTTTACTGGTTATGCCCTATACACCGCCTTTGGGCAACCCTCTGAACAACTTAGGGATCCTTTTGAGGATCACGAGGACTAAATGAAAGAATGACCTTCCCCTATAGGGAAGGTCATTCTTTCATTGATGGGAGAGAAAGAATGAAGATTTGGAGAAGCAAAATTATTTTCCCCCTTTATTCGGAATTTTGGGTGGTTCTCGGAAGAAAATAGCGAAAAAGATTATCCCTAGGGTCGATACCAACAGGAATGTATAAACCAATGCTTCCATAGATTCGATCGTAATTTACAATTATGGAGATAGCTTTCGTACTAATATTGATTAGAGAAGAGATAGGAGCAATATCATACCACTTGTCTCTTAGTAGTTGGATCTCCTAGTTTTTGGAATGCTCCAAATTCTATTCGAGCATCCAAATCCGGGTCGATACCAGCAAAAACATCTCTGAATAGGGTTCTAGCACCATGCCAAATGTGTCCAGAAAAGAAAAGGAGAGCAAATGTAGCATGTCCGAAAGTAAACCAACCCCTTGGACTACTACGAAAAACACCATCGGATTTTAGAGTAGCACGATCTAATTCAAAAATTTCACCTAATTGAGCACGTCTAGCATATTTTTTTACTATAGCAGGATCACCAAAACTGACCCTGTCAAGTCCACCACCATAGAACTCAACAGTTACACCTACTTGTTCAACACTATACTTTGATTCTGCCCTCCTAAAAGGAACATCGGCTTTCACAATTCCTTCTTTGTCTACCAGAACTACTGGAAATGTTTCGAAAAAGGTAGGCATACGACGTACAAAAAGCTCATTTCCCTCCTTATCTTTGAAGATAGGGTGTCCTAACCAACCAACAGCTATTCCATCTCCATTGTCCATCGCACCTGCTCTGAATAACCCCCCCTTAGCTGGATTATTACCAATGTAATCATAAAAAGCGAGTTTTTCGGGAATTTTTGACCAAGCTTCCGATAGGCTCAAATTTTCGGCCAGACCGGCACGAACCCGTCGATCTATTTCTTGTTGGAAGTATCCCTGATCCCACTGGTAACGAGTGGGACCAAATAATTCGACCGGAGTAGTTGCGGAGCCATACCACATGGTTCCGGCAACAACGAAAGCTGCAAAAAACACAGCAGCAATACTGCTGGATAGGACCGTTTCAATATTCCCCATGCGTAATCCTACGTATAAACGTTGGGGAGGACGAACACTGAGATGGAATAGACCTGCTAATATACCCAATATACCTGCTGCAATATGATGAGAAGCTATTCCTCCCGGAACAAAAGGATCAAAACCTTCAGCTCCCCATGCTGGATCCACTGGTTGTATTTTTCCAGTTAGTCCATAAGGATCAGACACCCATATCCCAGGACCATACAAACCCGTTACATGAAATGCTCCAAATCCGAAACAAGCTACTCCTGAGAGGAATAAATGAATTCCAAATACTTTTGGCAAATCTAAACAAAGTTTTCCTGTACGTTCATCACAGAATATTTCCAGATCCCAATATACCCAATGCCAAATAGCTGCCAAAAAGCACAGACCAGAAAACATTATATGTGCCCCAGCCACACCTTCATAACTCCAAATACCAGGATTAATTACGGTTTCTCCGGTGATGTTCCATCCAGTCCATGAATCCTTTATTCCCAAACGAGTCATAAAAGGTATAACAAACATACCTTGTCTCCACATTGGATCAAGAACAGGATCAGATGGATCAAAAACAGCTAATTCGTACAGAGTCATTGAACCGGCCCAACCAGCAACTAGAGCTGTATGCATTATATGTACAGAAATTAACCGGCCAGGATCATTCAATACGACGGTATGAACGCGATACCAAGGCAAACCCATGCAAACACCCCTTTTTTTTTTTATCAGAAAAAGTAGACACTATGTAACTTTCTCACATTGGATTGGAAGAGATCATGCTATCGAGCTAGACCCGGATCATCTCGAAGGTGAACATCTATTCACTTGGACATTGCTAATGATGGAACAGGTTCGAAACAATTCTGTTCATACATAATAGCAGGGAGAGGCAAAGATATTTTATCGTTTGTATGTACCAATACACAATGTGGGGATTGGTCCCATTTTTACTTAATTTGAAGAATCGGCGAAAAAAAAAGAGGAAACTTGCTATTTTTTCAATTTAAAGATAAGATGTGGTATACTTCAATTTTCTGTCGGACTTAGGGATAAAAAAAGGAAAAAATGGAGTAAAATGATTACAAAGTTAAAAAATGAAATGAAATAAAGGAGTGAAAAAAAAATGCAAACTAAAATAATCCAAGCTTTTCAGTTTCTATTAGAAGTAATTGGTATAGTTCTATTAAACATGTTCATCTTTTTAGTTGTATTTTTCATTATCCTTTATATATTTAGGAATGATAAAAAAGATGAAGATGATAAAAAAGATGAAGATGAAAATGATAAAAAAGATGAAGATGAAAATGATAGCGAGAATTAAAGAAGAAAAATGGAGCGGCAGATGAAGAAGAGAAAATAGAAGAGAAGAAAAGTGATTGATCTCGACAACATTTTATTCATACATCCATCAAGTCGATGGGATCATAGAGGTGAAAGAAACCCAAATGAATCTAGAAGTTATTGCGCAGCTCACTGTTCTGACTCTGACGGTTGTATCGGGCCCATTAGTCATTGTTTTATTAGCAGTTCGCAAAGGTAATCTATAATTACAATGAGCCATCGCCGGGAATGAAATACTATTTACCAAAGTATTTCATCCCCGGCGATGGAGATTCATGTAATAATGAAAACGAGGTAATGATTGATAGAAACTTTCAATAGAGGTTGATAACTCCTCATCTTCCTATCGGTTGGACAAAAGATCGATCCGTATGTTACAATTGGATCGTGGCGGGTATAGTTTAGTGGTAAAAGTGTGATTCGTTACATTATCAACTCAAATAGTTGAAGGATCTTTTACATGGATCTTTGATCCATCTAAAGCTCTATTTCCAAATAGGTGAAAAACCTCCCCTATGAATGCTATGGTTCAGGAATAGCATACCTTCTCGTAATCTGGGTCTGAAATGATGAAAGAGAAACACATTTTTGGTTCCGAGATAGCGACACAGAATATTTTAAAGGTTAGAGAAATAACATATCTATGGAGATCCAAAGATATTTTTTCATCGTGACTAAACCTTCAACTTATGGAAGGATCCAGTTGAAGCCGAATAGCTATAGAACGATGACTTTGGTTTACTTGGGTTATCAGCATTTCGTTCGAGCTCGGTGGAATTTGTTCTCCTGGGGATCGGAATCAGTAGAAATAGGGAACGAAGTAACTAGAAAGATTTGTGATTATTGAAAACTTTTCAAATTTATCTTTCTATAGGGATCATCTAGAAAGTGAGTAAGTATTCTACGATTCGGGCCCTTCTCTAAAAAAAAAAGAGAGAAGAGAAGAAAAGAGAATAAACTGACGTAGATGCTATGGGTACGATAAGAAATTAGGGTTTTATTAGAAAAGAGAGAAAAAAAAAAAAAGAAAGAAGAGAAAGAATTGAAATCTCCTTTCAAAAAGATTTGATATAAATACTCCGCTTCTTCCCTCATACCACTCTCTATCCCCCATGAAGGAGCCGAATGACATGAAATTTTCATGTTCGGTTCTGAATTAGAGGCATTGAATAATCAATGTCGACTATAACCCCTAGCCTTCCAAGCTAACGATGCGGGTTCGATTCCCGCTACCCGCTAACAGATATCTACCTATTATCTATCTATATAGATAGAATAGGTAGATATCAAGTGATTATATAACATAATTTCACGATTCACTCGAAATCAAATTTCCATTTCAATTTGAAATAGATTCCATTCTTTTCCTATCCTAACTCATTGTGAATAAAAAGGGTAGATCGGGATAATGTATGCCAAAGAGAGTGAAAAGAAAAAAATGGAAGAGAGAGAGAGAGCGTCCATTGTCTAATGGATAGGACAGAGGTCTTCTAAACCTTTGGTATAGGTTCAAATCCTATTGGACGTAATACTCTTCAATTGTTCTAAATTGTTGTGCAATGTATTGGAACAAATTCTTCAGCTCTTTTTCCTGTTCCGAATGATCCCACCAAATGATCAAATATTCACTTTTGTTCTTGAAGTACAAAAAGTTCAGTATGTTCCTTAAGAGCCTCTTCCAGAAGGGCTTTCGCTTCTTCCGTAAATGTACCAGTAGAACGTATAATTTCTCCGAACTGAGGTTTATTCTTTATCAAATACTCGCGTAACCGAACGAGAAATTTTCTCACCTGTGCTATCTCTAATATATCCAGGTATCCATTCGTTCCGGTATAAATAGTAGCTATTTGTTCTTCTACTTTCAAAGGAGTCGCCTGAGATTGTTTGAGCAACTCACGTAATCGTTGACCCCTTGCCAACTGATCTTGAGTAGCTTTATCAAGATCGGAAGCAAATTGTGCAAAAGCTTCCAACTCTGCAAATTGAGCTAACTCTAATTTCAATTTTCCAGCTACCTTTTTCATAGCTTTTATCTGAGCCGCGGATCCTACTCTAGATACGGAAATACCCACATTAATAGCAGGTCGGATTCCGGCATTGAATAGATCGGCCGATGAAAATATTTGTCCATCGGTAATGGAAATTGCATTAGTGGGAATATAAGCTGAAACATCTCCAGCTTGAGTCTCAACTATTGGTAGAGCAGTAAGACTCCCCTCACCTAACTGGGAACTTAATTTAGCTGCTCTTTCCAAGAGACGGGAATGCAAATAGAAAACATCTCCCGGATAAGCTTCTCGACCAGGTGGTCTTCTTAATAGAAGAGACATTTGTCGATAAGCTTGTGCCTGTTTGGAGAGATCATCATAAATGATTGATGTATGTTGTTTCTTATACATGAAGTATTCAGCCAAAGCTGCCCCTGTATAAGGAGCGAGATATTGTAATGTAGCGGAAGAATCCGCAGTTTCCGCTACCACAATGGTATATTCCATTGCGCCACGTTCTCGGAATGTATTAACTACCTGAGCCACGGAAGAAGCTTTTTGACCAATTGCTACATAGACACAGATGACATTTTGACTCTTTTGATTAGGAATAGTATCTGTAGCTACTGCTGTCTTGCCGGTCTGTCTGTCCCCAATAATTAATTCTCGCTGACCACGTCCTATAGGAATCATAGAATCAATAGCAATAAGCCCCGTTTGAAGGGGTTCATATACGGAACGTCTTGATATAATACCTGGGGCGGGAGATTCAATCAGTCGAAATTCGGAAGCTGAAATTTGACCCTTGCCATCAATGGGTTGGGCTAGAGCATTTACAACACGACCCAAATACGCATCACTTACTGGTATCTGAGCAATTTTTCCCGTTGCTCTCACGGAACTGCCTTCTTGTATCATCAAGCCATCGCCCATTAATACAGCTCCAACATTATCCGATCCCAAATTTAGGGCAATGCCTATTGTACCATCTCCAAATTCAACTAATTCCCCTGCCATTACTTCATCAAGACCATGAATACGAGCAATGCCATCTCCTACTTGAAGTACGGTGCCAAGATTACCAACTCTTACTTCGTTGTTATATTGTTCGATCTGTTTCCGTATAATACTACTAATTTCGTCGAGTCGAATATTTCCCATTAGCACTTATTAATTCTCTGTTGAGAAATAGGACCTATAACAACTAATCACTTGTGTTCATCATGGTTCTAAGCAGGCCAATATTGTGATCGATCGTACGTAAATGTAACTCAGTATTCAAACGACTATTCAAAGTTCCTATAGCTCTTCGTAAAGCTTGGCGAGAAACTTGTTGTCGGATCTGGTCAATTGCTCTTTGCTGTTCGGAGTAAACCGTCTCATTCTTGGGATCCTCTAATTGTTCCAAATTCTCAGAAGCAGCATTGATGAGATCCTCTTTCTCTCGTTCTATTTGGGAGTCTCCATTTACCCGGATTTCGCCCGCTATCATTTCCACTTCCCTTAAGCGAGCCCGAGCTTTCTCGAGCTGATCGATAGCTCCTTTACATAGTTCTTCCGAATTCCGAATAGTATTCAATATTTTCTGTTTACGGTTATCTAATAGATTACTTAATGAAAGTAGATTATCTATTCAAAAAATGAACGAATTCATAATCTCTTCCCAAACCGAACACGAATCTTTCGATTCATTCGGCTCTCCTGCTCAGTTGTTTGTTTATTCCCCAGGAACATATGCGTTCCCTTCCTTCATCAACACCAAGCCTGCCCTTTCCGTTCCGTTTACGGAATATTAGAATCAATCTATAAAAGACCGATATCTCCGAAGGGCTCTTTCAGCAAAAGGGATTTGCAATTATTAATAAAGTTTTTGTTTTTGTTGTCGTTTCCCCTTTTCTCTCATCTTCTTCCCCCATGAAATTTGAATCAATACGTTCCGTTCAATCAATTAATTTGTGCCTCCTCCTTTTTGTTCTATCGAATAATTTCCCTTCTGTGTAGGTCGTCAGTTTAGCATTGGAACTAAAATTGGATGGGAGATTGGGACTATTTTGAAGTAAATAGATCAAATTATTCCATTGATATGAATGTTATATATCGGATCAATCTCCAACTATGCCCTTGAATCCATCTCATCTTGACACAGCGGTGGAAAGAGTACCCAATTAGTTGTGCTTAGACTTCAAACAGTTCAGCTTTAACCATTCTAATGGTCCTCCCTCATTGGTTGGTATAAACTAAGAGTTCATTTCCCAATCAATTACGAAATGCTATAGTTCTTCACTATTCCCCGTTCGGAAGTAATTCGTTGAGATCATGCACTTTTCTATCTCCAAAGTGCAGCTGGTTGGGCCCAGCCATATTATTCGAATATACAACTCGCACACACTCCCTTTCCAAAATAGATCAGTACACTAAGCACCAAACTTGGATTTATTATATTTGTTTCTAAAATATTGGTATTTGACCCGAAACCCCCAGCGGAAGGCCAATAACTCAAGGAAATGAAAGGATCAATTACATTTTTCATACGCTCTCCCCTCATAGATAAGGATATGTTCTACAGAATTTTGTTCTTTTCTTATTTGATCCTATCTAGTTCTGGATAAGAATATTTGGGATACTAAACTTAGTCCCAGGTCTTATATAAGGATAAAAAAAATTATTTGCCCCATCCACTCCCTTCCCTGCCGCACGCGTCATGAATCTTTCTGACCGAAGTATAGGTATAGGAAAAAAGACAATAATTCATTTGCTTATTATTCGGATCAGCCCCTCCCCTAAAAGAGCAGCTAAACAAGGGAATTCTTGGATAAATACTAATGGAATGACGAGGTGTAGGGATCTTTGTTTTCAGGATCAAACAAAGGGATTCGCAAATAGAAGTGCTAGGGCCACAACTAGTCCATAAATAGTTAAAGCTTCCATAAAAGCTAAACTTAGCAGTAAGGTACCTCGTATTTTACCTTCCGCTTCTGGTTGTCTTGCAATACCTTCTACAGCTTGGCCCGCAGCAGTGCCCTGACCAACGCCGGGTCCAATGGAAGCAAGCCCTACAGATAATCCAGCAGCAATAACGGAAGCAGCAGAAATTAAGGGATCCATGGTAATCTCCTCTTACTAAGGTTGGGAAATAGTTGATAATACGACAGTTTCATCTATTTAGTGTTCACCGATTGTTCAATTATGGAACGATTTCTTCCGAACAACTAAGAAACAAAAATATTTCGGTATCAAAGTGATAATATAAACAAATAGGGAAACCTATTATTCCCTATTTATTCTTCATCATATTCGAAATACAGATTCCAATTTATTGGACATATGAATTATTATAACGGAGAGAGAATAGACTGCGTAAGAGCCTATAAGTAATAATATATCACATCTATAGATGATATATTAATCCATAAAATCTATAAGGCTTATAATCAATATAAATGGATTAATATATTAAACGAACTATATACAAAGTAAACATGTTAAAAAATCCTCGCCTTACTGGGAACAAAAATTTCATCGTTCTACGCCGGGATACATTCTTTACTCAACCAACTCCGATTAGTGAACCTGTTTGATCCTTCCTATTTTCTCTCATATCTCTATACAAATGGACCAATCTGATCCACTCTCTCTGGAGATCTAATGGACATAATTAGTAGTTAACTGATCTTCAATCTTTTTACCAAGCTCTTGTTACTAAGAATTCCGATTTGCTTCTACCATGCATATCAAGTCATGAGTTTGGACGATACTTAGAAAATCTTCTGTCTGATTGGACAGTGATTTAATGATGACCCTCCATGGATTCGCCTATATAAGCTGCAGCTAGAGTTGCAAAGATTAGAGCTTGAATACCGCTCGTAAATAATCCCAGGAACATTACAGGTATAGGAACTACTGAAGGTACCGGAGAAACAGGAACGGCAACTACCAATTCGTCAGCTAATATATTTCCAGAAAGTCGAAAACTAAGTGATAAAGGTTTTGTAAAATCCTCTAAGATGTTAATTGGTAAAAGTATTGGGGTTGGTTTAATATATTTACCAAAATAACCTAACCCCTTCTTTGCAAGACCTGCATAGAAATATGCTACTGACGTAAGCAAAGCTAGAGCAACTGTAGTATTAATATCATTTGTAGGTGCAGCTAACTCCCCATGAGGTAATTTTATAATTCCCCAAGGAAGAAGAGCACCTGACCAGTTAGAAACAAAGATAAATAGAAACAGAGTTCCAATAAAGGGAACCCAGGGACCATATTCTTCCTCCCCAATCTGAGTTCTGGTCAAGTCCCGAAAAAATTCGAGAATATATTCGACAAAATTTTGACCACCGGTAGGAATGGTTTGTGGATCTCGAACAGCTATGGTAGCTGAACCTAATAAGACAGCAATTACAACCCAAGAAGTTATAAGTACTTGTGCATGAACTTGAAACCCCCCGATTTGCCAATAAAAATGTTGACCCACCTCCACACCGGATATCTCGTAGATATGATTCAGTGTGCTAATAGGAGATCGTACGATATCCATATCCATATTACCTCCTTGTAAAAATTCACTTAAAGAAGAAAAGAAATGATTTTTGTCGAATGAGGGCTTCCTCAATTATTTCGCTCTCATCAGAATGTTTTATGTCACGAGATAATAAAATGGTTATTCCATTAAGAATATTTCAAATTTTGGAGCAGCCAACCGAACCAATAAATGAAATTCGCTCTTACGAGATCTTGGATGGAATAGCAGCCAACTCAGTAAATCTTCAGGTCCCTTTTTTCTATTTTCTTATTATTACTAATTTACTATTTATTAGCCCTTCATATAGCTATAATGACCTTAATGACCTTCCTTCGCAAATTGCTGACGTTGATCTGTTCAGGATCAATTGGATTGAAGCTATACCATCATCATTGGCTGGAATTGGGATATCCACGAGATCTGGATCACAGTCTGTATCAACTAAGCAAATTGTCGGAATACCCAAAATTCTACATTCCCCGAGAGCAATGGATTCTTCTTGTTGATTGGTAATTATCGCAATATCGGGTAAGCTCGTCATGTATCTAATCCCACCTAGATATTTCTGCAATTGGTCCAATTGTCTCTTGAGCATTGCTGCTTCTTTCTTTGGAGGTCGATTGAATCGTCCCGTATCTTGTTCTTTTTTTAAATCCTTGAACTTCTGAGGTCTCGTCTCTGTAGTAGACCAATTAGTTAACATACCACCAAGCCATTTTCTATTTACATAATGACATCGAGCTTCTGTAGCAGCTGATGCTACTAAATCAGCTGCTTGATATTTCGTACCAACTATCAGGAATTGTTTTCCCCTACCTGCTATATCAAACGCCAAATCACAAGCTTCTGATAAAGAACGAGCAGTTTTAGCGAGATTTATAATATGAGTATCTTTACGCTCTGTAAAAATGTAAGGTGCCATCTTAGGATTCCATTTCCTAGTTTTATGTCCTAAATGAACTCTTGCTTCCATCATCTCTTCCAAATCCATGTTCCAATATCTTTTGCTCATTCTCGTTCGCTTTCCTCCCCAAAATAATGAAATAACATGTAGCATAATATCTAATTATTCCAACGGAATCGATTACATCTCAAAGATTGCCTGTCTGTCTAGTACGTGGTATAAACGTTCTCACTCATAGAATATTTGATATTCATCCTATTATAGAATGAATAATCATGAACATAACAAGAAATCTCTTTATTTATCAAGACTATTTGAATGGCTGCTTCAAAATATTGTGAGAATTTTCTTGAATGGAAAAAAAAGAGACTTTGTGATAATGAAAGAAAATATCTTTCACTTTTTTGCTAAATAGATTCCTATTCCCCATTCTTGGATCCATTCCGTTCCGTTTCCCTGAACGGTGAATATGCTGTCCAGTACCGGCAGGTATAATCCCCCCGAGAATAACATTTTCCTTCAAGCCTTTCAACCAATCGATACGACCTTGTAGAGCAGCTTTAGCTAAGACCCGAGCAGTTTCCTGGAAACTTGCTTCGGATATAAAACTTTGAGTATTAAGAGATGCCCTTGTTATTCCTAATAACATGGTTTGATAGTAGATTGCCTCTTCCAGAGCACGATCCATTCTCTGTGCTCGTGATAATCCAATGAGTTCCCCCGGTGAAAAAACATTAGCCATTCCATCTTCTGAAATTAAGACTTTCGATGTCATTTGGCGTACAATAATCTCTATATGCTTATCACAAATTCGTACCCCTTGGGATCGGTAAACTTTTTGAATCTGATTGACCAAATGAATCTGACTTTGTTCCATAGTTATCCTAGCACTGATGAATAACCCCCAAAGACTTCCAAGAAATCTTGTCATATCTCCGGTCCAATTTTCAAAACTTTCTTTCAGATTCATCGATATTGAATTATTCAAACGGGCTTCTGACAATTGTTCAACTTTAGGAAGACCTTGAATTATATCACTGGATTTGAACCTTTCATATATCAATGTTATCAATGTATCTCCTTTGTCAATAATTTCTCCATAATGACCATGAACAGTCGCTTTTCGAGTAGCCAAATAGGGTTTAGCTGATCTAATGACTAAAGATTCCTCATCAACTGCTATAATTTGACCAGATTCGGGGAGTGGTTCATCCTCGGATATACATACACTTTCAGGAATTAATTGTCCAGGACTAACTACTGGAAATATTTTTTTGCAGAATTCGGATGAGGAAGAGCACCAATTTGGACCCAAGAGATTGGAAATGATGTTCCTGCACGGATCGAAATGAGAAATTCTCGTATTTTCGTCCATGAAATAGTATTTAGGTACTTGGAAAGTATTGAAAGAATTGTGGAAAATGGAATGTTTCTTCGACAATACTTTTTTATAAGTTAGAAAATGGGAGGATGGGAAGCGGTTGGTGATACTATGTAAATGACCCAAGAGACCCGAAAATTCAATGATTTTCCTCATAGGATCCTCTCTATTTGATTTATTTACCGTATCATAACATTTTGAATCATTGAATAGAACGATTCGAAAACAGTCAGATGGTGACAAAATCATAAAAGATCCACTGTCTTCTTCCCCATTATATAATGAACAAATAGTTCCTTGATGCTTACTAATTAATTGCCTCTCCCCATTGGAATAGAAAAGATTAGTGTGGTCCAATTTGTTATGGAACATCAAATTTGAACTTGCTTTATTGTCCCTTCTCCCCATGAAAAAAAGGGGGTATTTAATCAAGCTAATTTGAATCATATTGCTAACGATCTTATTTGTTCTTACTGAAGTAAGAGAAGCATAAGCCTCAGATTCTATAGAATCTATTTGTTCCCAATCAAATCCTAGACAAGTTTGAACCAATGGAATACTTGTGTCACTCATTACTTGGATTCGTTCACCATCTTCGTACGAACTAGAATTACTAACTTGAATCTGCAAGTTGTCCCCTTCCCTCGATAAATCTAGGGAAAAGGATGTTGCCATAATGGACCCATCAGGTATTCCATATTCAACGTTAGAATATCCAAAAATGGAATTTCTCTGTAGAACACCACTTTTGGGTATTCTAAGAATCGTATCAGGAAAAGATATTCTTCTTTTTCCCCATTCTTTATCACACTGCAACGGGACGATGAATCGATTCATTTGCCTTTTCCCCTTCATATTGTAATTCTTAGGGGAAAGGGTGACATAAATAGAGTCTCGATGCTCGTTGGATATGGTCCGATCAGTTTCTGAATAACTGAAGATTTGTTCTTCCTTCCCATAGCAGTTTGAGTCACCTGATCTATGTTCCACTTGATCCACGTAAGAATCGGAAAGTGATTGATGTTTGGCAACAAAAGGTTGAACATCTACTTGATCCTGATGTTTATGAAATGGAAAGGGTACTACACCGGATCCGTATATACCTCCCGATAATATCCATAGATAACCCGTCCTGAGTATAGGATGAACATTACCGTGTACATATTCAGGTGCATGACACACATTGGTACTCCAGTGCATTTCTCCTTCTAGGTCAGAATATATATTTTTGCGAACTTTTTCCTTGAAGGAAGATGTTCTAGCACGAACCTCGGCAATAATTTGTTCCGATTCCACATATTGATCATTCTGAACCAAAAGTAAACTTTGTGGTGGAATAGTTAAGTTTTTTACTTGATCCTGACCATCAATAGTGATGGATAAGTTATTATGACATAGATAAGCAGGATGTCCATTACATGTACGTGTAGGATAAACCAAATTATCATTGAATTCAATCTTTCCATTGAAAGGGGCTCGTACATGTTCTGCAATATCACCAGTAAATACCCCCCCGGTATGAAAAGTCCTTAGTGTTAGTTGAGTTCCTGGTTCCCCAATGGATTGGCCTGCAATAATACCTACTGCTTCTCCTAATTCGATCAAGTGATTGTGAGTAGTACTCCGACCATAACATAATTGACAAATCCGAGATATACTCTTGCAAGTAAAGGGGGTTCGTATATATATTGGTTGTGTTCGAAGGTTTATTAATTGATTGGCAAGTCCAACCCCAATATCCTGATTGCGCGTGGCAATGCATCTCCTATTTATATATACATCGTCTGCTAGCACACGGCCAATCAGTATTTGTGTTCGTACAACAATTTCATTTCTGTCCCTCTCTCGACCTCGAATGGGACTTACGAAAATACCTTGGATAGTGCCACAATCTTTTCTACGTACTACGATGTGTTGAACCACTTCAACGAGTCTACGTGTGAGGTATCCAGCATCTGCTGTTCGTACAGCAGTATCCACAACTCCTTTACGAGCCCCATAACAGGAAATAATATATTCCGTTAAAGAGAGCCCTTCGCGTAAATTCCTTCGAATGGGTAGATCAATGATTTGTCCTTGAGGATCTGACATTAATCCTCTCATACCTACTAATTGGTGAACCTGAGATGTACTTCCCCTAGCTCCTGAGAAGGACATCACATGTACTGGATTTAAGGGATCAGTCATGCTAAAATTCGGATTCATTTCTTTTCTCAAATATTCACTTGTAGCATACCATATCTCAATCGATTGACGTAATTTTTCCACTGCATGTACATTCCCATAATGATTCTGTTTCTCTGAAACAGAACCTTGTTGCTCCGCATCTTGGACGAGCCATGCTTTGGAAGGTGCTGTTAAAAGATCATCAATTCCTAATGAAATAGCTGTATCAGTAGCTTGTTGAAAACCTGAAGTCTTTAGTTGATCCAAGATATGTGATGTATATGTCATTCCGAAGTGATCTATTAATCTGCTAATAAGCTTTTTAATGGCAGTTTTATCCATCACTTTATTATAAAAGGGCAAATTATCAAAGGGCAATCTAGTTCGTTCCTTCATAAGGAAAAATCTCCATATTTTCATGAGCAGGATTAAGCAATGGGTTTAAGCCGGTTATTAAAAGGCTTCCTCGATCTCTATATCTGCACTAATGAAAAGATCATAAGATCAATAACATTAGATCCTGAGAGCTGGTAGTGATTTCTTTGGGTGTTCAGAACGGGCAAAACCTTGTATGGCTTCTTCCATTTCTCGATTGAAACGAGTACGACCAACAGTTGTTCGAATATATATATTAAGGATTTCCCCCATTCTACCTTTTCTTATTCGATAATGTTCATGGATTTCGTGGAAGGTACCCAAAGATTCGTACTGAACCTCGATAGGGGCTTCTTGGTTTACTGAGGTAATGATACGTAAATCCACTTCCCCCCACCGGAGCCATAAGGGGCTGTATAAGTCAATTCGTTTCTGTCGATAAGCTCTGAGCACATCATCATAACTATAAAAAGAAGGTTTCTTACAGGAAAAGCTTTTCTTTTCCGAGTGATATGGATGGTACCTATTCCCATAAATACCTTGACTATTTCCGACCGTTGATATATAAAGTCCAAGAAGCATATCCTGAGTCGGTATAGAAATAGGATCTCCGATAGCTGGAGACAAAAGATTTGTCTCAGAAAACATTAGTAAACGAGCTTCTGCTCTAGCTTCCAGAGATAAAGGTACATGGACAGCCATCTGATCTCCGTCGAAGTCCGCATTAAATCCTCCACAAACCGATGGATGTGAACGAATGGCACGTCCTTCTACTAAAATAGGTTGAAACGCTTGTATTCCTAATCTGTGCAAGGTAGGTGCTCGATTCAACAATACGGGATGTCCTTGCATAACCTCTTGAAGTACTTCCCATACAATGGGTCCCTTATCTCGAATCATACTTTTAGCAGCTCTTAGGTTGGGAGCAATATGTCGTCCAATGAGACTACGAATTACAAATGCTTGAAAAAGCTCTATTGCTATTTCTGAGGGTAATCCACATTGATACAATGATAGAAAGGGACCCACCACAATAACGGAACGACCTGAATAATCAACTCGTTTCCCTAGTAAATTTTCACGAGATCTTCCCTCTTTACCTTCGATCACATCTGAGAACGATTTATAAGGCCTATCATGACTGTCTCTCATTGGTTGTCCACAGATGCCATTATCGAGAAGTGCATCTACGGCTTCCTGGATCAATTTTTTTTGACAAATAACAAATGACTCAGATCCACTTCTTGCTAATAAATTGGTAAGAGTATTATTCCGATTGATCACTCTTCGATAAAGTTCATTTAGATCTGACGAGGTAATAAGTCCACCTTCACCTAATTGAACGATTGGCCTCGGTTCGGGAGGAAGAACTGGTAATAGGCATAAGACCATCCATTTTGGTTCTATATTTGTTCGGAGAAAATGTTTAGCCAATTTCATACGTCCAACCAGAAAATCCTTTCTTCTTCGAATTGTTTCATCCTCCCATCCATCCACAGTAGATTCTTGATCCTCCTCCAATCTATTCCATTTCAATTCCACCAAGTTCTTCCATTCCATATGTGAACGATCTATAATAATTTGAAGATCCAGACCAGTGAGTTGTTCCCTTATAGCATCTCCCCCAGTAGCTATTTCTCTCTCTTGAAATGTTCCAGAACCCCGAGCAAAGAGGTAATGAGAACGAGCAGAGAGGTAATGAGGAATAATATCTCTCCAGGATTGAATCTCATAATTGAATGTACCCCGTGATCTCAATAAAGTTGGTTTGTTAGCTATGGGCCTAGCAATAAAAAGATTCGGATAGGTTTTTCTAAGATTTCCCCCCCTCAGGATCGGACATGAAAGTTTCCTCTCATCCGGCTCAAGTAACTAAAAAAAAAAAATATATATATATATATATGTATATACAACTATTTTTCGCTCTGAAGAGAGACCGCTACTCTCTGCTCAAGTTCCAGGTGAAATTGAGTATTCCTTTACGATTCTACAACATAGATATGGAATTATTGAGCAGTCTCTTCCCTTCCGAACAATCCATTTCTTCTTGAAATGACCTTCAATTAGGGATTTACTTGTCTTTATCTCGTTCCATTTGATCCTTTAGGTTCCTGCTTGCTTTACTTCGATGGTTACAATACTATTGATCGAAGCATATGTGCGATGAATAGACTCCTATAGCCATATCTTTGGTCCGAAATACCTCTGGGATAACCCAAATGAAAGAGAATTACTTTCGAATTCCATTATATGAAAGAAGTGTTTTCACGAAGTTCAATTAGCAAATTGATACAGAATATCTAAACCCTGGACTAATTCCTCTTTCTCAACATCTCTTCAAGATGCTTATAATTCTGAGCTTCATGCTACTCCTCTGGAGGGACATGTCAGAGCTAAAGGCATCCCAATGAGATTGAATAGGATGACAGTTCCTTATTACGGATCTGTATGATCGGAACTTGTGATCAAGTCACACATCGCAGTATACTGGGCCTTCTAATTCTTTCCGAGTTTTAGCTAATAGATTCGCAATATAACTAGGAAGACGTTTCAAATACCATATGTGAGCCACCGGACATGCCAGTTTAATGTATCCCATTCGATATCTTCGAATTCGAGAATCAACGAATTCAACTCCACATTGTGTGCAAAATTTAGAGTCTATCTTCTCATTTCCGATCCCTGGAGAATTTCCACAAGAACAAACCCTACTTTTGATAGGTCCAAAGATTCTTTCACAAAACGATCCATCTCTTTCTGGTTTATTAGTTTCATAATGTAGAGTATAGGGTTTAGTCACCTGTCCAACTATCTCGCCATTAGGTAAAATTTTTTCGGACCAAGCACAAATCTGTTCGGGAGAAGCTAATCCAATTCGAAGTTGTTGATGTTTATTCTGGTCAATCATAAAAGATCTCGATTCATTCTGATCAAACTTCCTCTCTATCTATCTGAAAGTCTTTCTCAGATATAATAGCATGATTCAATTCTAGAGCTAAAGATCGTAATTCTCGAATGAGCAATCGGAAAGATTCTGGAGCAGTGTCAGGTTTAGGTATTGGCCCTCCAGTGATAATGGCACCAAGTACTTCATTACGAGTTCTAATATGGTCAGATTTGAGAGTAAGCATCTCTTGTAAAATATAAGCAACACCAAAACCTTCTAGAGCCCAAACTTCCATTTCTCCTATTCGTTGCCCCCCTCGTTTGGATTTTCCTCTAAGAGGTTGTTGTGTAACTCGTGCATAAGGTCCACTCGAACGTGCATGTATTTTATCATCAACTTGATGACTCAATTTCGACATATAAGCTTTTCCTATTGTAACAGGTTGTTCAAAAACATCTCCTGTTCTTCCATCGATTAATCTATGTTTTCCAGGATGATCCGGTTCGAATACCCATGGATTAGCTGTTTGCTCACTAGCTTTATAAAGCTCAGGAAACACTAGTTTTCTCGAAGCTTCTCGCTCGTATCTTTCGTCAAAAGGTGTTATTCTATAATGTTTGTTCATCGGGTTTCCTGCTAAACCGGGCAAACATTCAAAGATCTGTCCTACATTCATTCGTGAAGGTACCCCTAATGGATTCAATACCATATCAACTGGTATTCCATTTTGCAAATAGGGCATATCTTGTCTGGGCAAAACTATTGAAATAATACCTTTATTACCATGCCTTCCAGCTACTTTATCACCCACTTGTATCTTACGTTTTTGTGATATATATACGTGGACTGTTTCCGCATTATCACCGGAATCATCTACTCTATTGATCCATCTCACATCAATAACTCGACCTCTTCCACCTATAGGTGTTCTGAGACAATTTTCTCTCGCAGTGGATACCTCAATACCAAATATGGTTTGTAATAATCTTCCTTCCGGGGCACATAATGATTCTTCTGTTGTTTGAGGCGTTAATTTACCTACCAAAACATCACCTGTTTCTATCCAAGATCCTAGCATTACAAGACCATTTTCGTCCAAATGACGAAGTGAATGAGCATCTAAATGAGGTATTTCTCTAGTGATTCTTTCAGGACCCTGGCTCGTCATACAGATTTCAATCCTGTACCTTACGATATGGAAAGAGGTATAAATATCTTCATATACCAGACGTTCACTAATGAGTATTGCGTCTTCGAAATTGTATCCTTCCCATGGCATATAAGCTACTAAAACGTTTTTTCCCAAAGAGAGTTCTCCCCCTACCGTAGCCGCACCGTCCGCCAGAATTTGTCCCTTCTTTACACATTCCCCTTGACGAACTTGAGGTTTTTGATGCGTACAAGTATTGGTATTAGAACGTTGATATATAACCAATTCTGTTCGTACAGTGTCTCCATTAACCGATGAAGTGATATTTACAGCATCGATATACTCGATCCTTCCCTCTTGTGTAGCTATAGCTACACTTCCTGAATCTAGAGCTGCTTGACCTTCCAACCCAGTTCCGGCAATGCACTTCTCGGGTTGAAAAAGTGGAACTGCTTGACGCTGCATATTAGAACCCATTAGAGCGCGATTCGCATCATTATGTTCGAGAAAAGGAATAAGGGAAACTCCAACAGAAAAATATTGGAAAGGAAAAATACTTCTGAAATGGATTTGTTCCCATGCAATAACTATAAATTCTTGTCGGTATCGAGCTGGAGTAATTTGTTCCTCTTGAATCCCTTGATTTAACGCCAAAGAATTTCCCGTAGCTATCCGATAGTATTCATCCTCATCTTCTCCCGGTAATAGATAAACCATATGTTCTTCTCTCGATCTCTCAGAGATCTTATAGAATGGACTTTGTAAAGAACCACACTCACCAATCTTTGCATGAATAGATAATGATGCAACAAGTCCAGCATTCATTCCTTCGGACGTATCGATTGGACAAATACGCCCATAATAACTGGGATGAATATCCCGTGTCCGAAAACTAGCAGTTCGCCCTGTTAAGCCCCCAGGGCCTAAATGGCTCAATTTTCGCCCATGAGCTATTTCCGTCAATGGATTAGTTTGATCTAAAAATTGGGATAAGGGGTGTGAACCAAAAAAATCTTGAAAAGTGTTTTTTAATAGAGTTGAAGTTACCAAGTTCTGAGGAGTTGATCTACGCTTGGTTGCTCTGTGTATAGTTCTTCGAACTGCATCTTCCAAACGACCTAGAGCTAATCTGAATTGATTCTGTAATAAATCTGCTACAGAACGAATACGTCGATTTCTAAGGTGATCTATATCATCGAGTGTACCCATTCCAAATTTCACTCCGATAAGGTAATCCACAGCAGCCAATACATCTTGTGGCAATGAAAAAATCTCGTTCTCGGGTATATCAAGATTCAGTTTTTGGTTCGGATTTCGTCGACCAATCTTTCCCAATTCACATCTTTGTCGGAAAAATTTGTCCTGCAATTCTTTACATAGAGACTCGGAAAATACCAAATCGCCACTTACACAGTAGAGTTTTTTATAAAACTCCAGAATGGCTTTTTCCTTCGACCAGATATATTCCTCCCGCTCCCACCTCCCCTTCTTCTTTTTCAGTAAAAATAAAAATTTTTCGGGATAGCGAGTATTGTCCAGAATCTCTTCGAGATTTAAACCCATAGCTGATAATAGAACTGGAATAGATATTTTTCGTTTTCTGCTTACACGAGCCCATATCCTTTCTCCCACATCGATCTCTAATTTCGATCTTCTTCCCCAATCTGAAATCAGAGTGCCAGTATATATATAGTTTATTCTATTATGGTCTAATTCTGAACGGTAATAAATACCGGGACTTATTAATATCTGATTCACCACGATTCTGTAAATTCCATTTACTACAAACGTTCCATGGGAATTCATTAAAGGAATATTTCCGAGAAATACAGTTTGTTTCTGTATCTTACTACTATTCCTCCGAATCGATCTTGCTGGTACATATAATTCAGAGTAATATGTAAGGGACTGATATACAGCATCTCTCTCTTTTATAAAAGGTTCTGCTAATTCATATTCATTACCAAAAAGCCTGGATTCAATTTCTTTATCTGTATCCTCAATTTTCGGAAAATTATGGAGTTCTTCCATCAAGCCCTGATCGATGAAACGACAAAATCCTTCAAATTGTATCTTACCAAATTCGGGGATTGTAAACGCTCCCTCATTTTCATCTAATCGCATTGGAAGTTTCCCATCTGTCAAAAAGTCTATTAAATTATTCCCGATTGATCTATATGGATCAATCCGACAAAAAAGATTCGGATTTATATTCAGTTTTCACTATATCCCATTAAATTCTACCCGTATCCAGATATACTTCCAATTAGAAAAAAAAAAAATAAGGAAGAGGAGAGGTACTTTGATACTTTCATCCAACCACGTGAAATGGAGCTATGAACGAATGAATCAAACCATTCTTAAATGTGAATCTCACTTAGAATTTTTCCTAATGAAAATAGTAAGATTGAAAGATGGAGAACAAATTAGATCCATTTCCTTTATAGTTGACTTTAGCATACATCTCATACTATACTTAAAGGACGGACGAATGATTTTAAAGGACGACAGATTCGATCTGTCCATGGCATTCCCATATCTCGGCGACATAGCCAAGCGGTAAGGCAGAGGACTGCAAATCCTCCATCCCCAGTTCGAATCCGGGTGTCGCCTTGTTGAGGTAAGTAAATGGAAGGAAAAGTCTTGATTTCCATTACAGAACCTCTGGAGACATATTGGTACATATTACCAATATAGATAGTGAGTTACGTACATTTGATCCCGATTCCGTCGTGAATGTACGACCCTCGAGTTAGTTATAGTAACTCGTTGGTCAATGATCAAATGGATTTATTTATCTCTCATATGAGCTCGAACGTCAGTAACGTTCAGAATGGAAAGGTGGTCCATTTCAACTTAAACTTTGCACTATCATTAATAGTTCCATTATCATCTCGATAATGAAATCATTTTTTTTTAGAGAACATGATCCGTATGGATATAGTCGGTATAACTTGGGCTGCTTTAATGGTAGTTTTTACATTTTCCCTTTCACTCGTAGTATGGGGGAGAAGTGGATTATAATAGTAATGCTTAAGAATCAATTATTGTGTTCCTTCCAGATCATGCATGAGAATATCTCATGTTCCATAAGGATCCAGTAATTTTGAATCTTCGTTCCAAATTGAAAGACTCTTTCCATGGAATTATTTCCTCTTTATCCCCGCAAGGGCTGTGCATAATCCCTTATCATTATCATTGTCCTATGATATTTTCATAGGACAAATATGATTATTTCTAACAGGTTTTAATGAATTAGTTCTTTTCTAGAACTAATCGATAATCTCGTTTCTTCCACTGAAGAACGATCTCTCTTCTATTTCTTAGTAGGAATAGAAAGAAATAGTCCCTGTTTTACCGGATGGTTCCAAATTGATCGGATCTTATATGAATTCCGTTCTCGCGGAAAAATATGGGACATAAGTCATAGATTCCTTTGCTTTTTCTTATACCATTTCAAGTTCCATATCTAATATGGACTAGATAACAATGTTCGTACCGGAAAAAGATGTTCAACTTTGCAATCCACAAGTACGTTCAGAATAACATCTGTCTACATTGGGTCTATTTTTTCCAGGGGCATGAAGAAGGTGATCAGCTCCGCTCTTTTATAGTACGAGGCCCTTCATCCTACATTTACCATATATGGACAAGTACTATTAAGATATATTTATCCATATATGGGTGTAGAAGAAGTAGTAAAAAGAAAAGATTAGATAGTCTTTTCCTTCGGACTACTTCTTTTCAAAAGAAATGAAAAAGCAATCCCTACCCTGTATTGTTGTAAGATACAAAATCCCACCTTACCCTGTATTGGTGTAATACAATAGATCCCATAACCTATTTTAAACTTATGATCTAGATCATTTGGATCTATCCAGTGATCAGTAATCACTCGATTTTCATAAAAATCAATTGTTTCCACTACTTGCACTGGCCGTTTTTACGTAAGGGATAAATAGAAAAGCAGTAGAAATTGCAAGGAACAGTAGAACAGCAATAAATGCAAGGGTATTTACTTCCATGATCTCCTGATCTTTACTTCGTTCAAAATCAAAAATAGCTCGAGATTTAATTTCATAGAGATGAATGAATCTTTCAAGATCCATGAAATAGATGTAATTGATAGAATCGGTTCGAGTAACGGAATCTAACTAACGGATTGAATGAATTCTTCGATGAAAATAGTATAACATAATATGATCACTTTTGATAATACTAGTAAGAAAAACTTACGTGCATCAGAAAACGTTCCGATCAACACATGTCTGTATCATTTCGAAAGAATAGGATTCGTACGAATAATAACCTTCTGCTACTCCAGAAGACGTTCGTCAGACATGAGAGGTATTTCGCTTGGATCTCCACGAGTTAGATGGAATCTTGAACCTATCCCGGTCCGGTGATGATATAGAAATCTCCCATATTGAATTTATCCAGAGGCCCACCCATGACCCTGGAATGAGAAGGACTAGTCCATCCAGATCCTGATCTGATCATTATTAGAAAGACAATAGAGTGTCTAGAAATCCACTGGTTATCGATCATGAAAAAGAAGTATTAGCATGAAATACTCACAATATTCCTGGGGAGCAACAGAAGGGAGATCTACTGTAAATTATTGGGAATTCTCTATAGGGATCTCTGTGGGATTTTGACCTAGGAGGACTACCTCTGTGTCATCCTAAAATCTATTGATCTTCCTATGTTTTTGATAAGAGAATTTGATTCTTCGGGGAGGGAAGAATATTTCTTGCAGATTCAATCTGATGATTAGATTTTCTCCCCGAAAGAAGGGTCTTTTTCCAAACTGAATTATTGATCTGGTGAATGTATCTAATGGATAGATATACTAAATATCTAGTATATCTATTCAACCCTATTATTTTTTTCACTCTTCTACGGGTATTAAGAGCTTAATTGATTAACTTATTGGATCGGGACTGACGGGGCTCGAACCCGCAACTTCCGTCTTGACAGGGCGGTACTCTAACCAATTGAACTACAATCCCAATAAAGTACAGTTCACCTACTATTCATATTTATTCTATGGTAGATGCTAGATAGATCGTATAGATTACGTGAGTGCTAGGTCGATGAAATATCTTATCCTTCTCTTTCATCTTTAAAAGTATCAATTCATATGGAATTGGACACATATCCATATGATATGAATATATATAGATATCGGGGTTCAATAACCCACTATCTTTTCATCCATGATTGGCATGAATATAATCATACCGATAGATTGATATTGATGATATCGGTTGGGTCGAGCTGGATTTGAACCAGCGTAGGCATATTGCCAACGGATTTACAGTCCGTCCTCATTAACCACTCGGGCATCGACCCAGGAACAAGAAAGTAATTCAAAGTCTTTAGGTTAAGACATCGAACGAAACGAATGGATATCCTATTTCATGGTACCCCTAGGGGAAGTCGAATCCCCGTTGCCTCCTTGAAAGAGAGATGTCCTGATCCACTAGACGATAGGGGCCGCCAAGAATTATACTATGAAAGTGACCCGAAAGTTGTCAATAGTATGACCAGAATTCCATTTTCTTATTGGTTTCCTTATTGGTTTCCTTATTGGTTTTCAAGAAACTTCCCTATCTATGAAGAAAGACCATTTTGAAAACAAAGAGAGAAATTATCTCCTTCTTTCAATTTGATTTTCACACGTGATCCGGAGAAATAATTTCGTGATTTTTATGAATCATACTATTGTTTGGTATTCAAGTATTCATATATGGTACAAAGATTGATGATCTATTCTGTTGTACTTATAATTAGGATCCCGGAGATTACGTAATGCTTACTCTTAAGCTGTTCGTTTACACAGTAGTGATATTTTTCATTTCTCTTTTTATCTTTGGATTTCTATCGAACGATCCAGGACGTAATCCCGGACGTAAAGAATAGTGAAAAAAAGTATCTAGGTTAATGAGTCTTTTCCATTCCGTAGAAAGATTCGGAGTTATCCGCAATAGTGACCGAACGGAGAGAGAGGGATTCGAACCCTCGGTACGGATAATCCGTACTACGGATTAGCAATCCGCCGCTTTGGTCCGCTCAGCCATCTCTCCAAGATGGAAAAGTTCTTGTTTAACAAAATGAATGGTGGAGTAAAGGTGTATACCATAGCATGTACAGATTGTATCGACAATATAACGAATATTGCAATTATTCAGTTAGAAAAAAACGAATCTGGCGAATTGTATTTTTCATTTCGTTTCAAAAGATTTTGCCTTTTTTCTGACCTGCCCGGCCAGTGGCCAGGCAGGTCAGAAAAAAGAAAGAATCAATCATACAATGCTTTACCTAATTTGATAGCTAAATTAATTGTTGCAAAAGCAAGAACAAAAGCTATAAAAAATTGAACCTCTATTATCATCTCTTCATTCCCTCTCCAATCATTTTTAATAAATGAGTTACACGGATTAGTCCATTTATTCCTCTCCAGTCTCAAATTTCAATATCTAGATATTGAAATACATGAATGGACTCTCTATCTATTTTATGTCTTATTGTAAAGATATAAATTGCTCAAGGCTATAGGTTCCTGATCGAAACTACACAGATGGGGAAGAAGAAGAGAAAATAGAAGAAAAGAAAAGTGATTGATCTCAACAAAACAAAATTTTATTCATACGTTCATCGAGTTGATGGGATCATAGGGGTGAAAGAAAACCAAATGGATCTAGAGGTTATTGCACAGCTTACTGTTCTGACTCTAATGGTCGTATCAGGCCCATTAGTAATAGATAGAGCTTTGGATGGATCAGAGATCCATGTAAAATATCCTTTGACTATTTGAGTTGATAATTTAACGAATCACACTCACAAACTATACACGCCACAATCCCATCGACAAATATTCCGCCACTCCTTTCCTTCCACATTTGAATCCCAATTCCGGAATTCCTTAATTATTGCTCTTCCATTTCCGAGAGAGAAGAAAGGATTCTATCAATTATAGGTTGTTCTTTCCCTTTATCAAGAAATTTTTTCCTCAACTCCTCTAATCTTCTAATCTTCTAATTGAATTATTTAGAATTCATTTTCGAAAGATCTTCCTCTTCCGGGAGAGAAGGGAGGATTCCATTAAATAAAGGTTGTTCATATTTATTTTACTTGATCTGAGAGCCATAAACTGGACTGGAATGGATGATCCATCTTTTTAGCTCTCAATCTTTGTTGATCTCTTATAGTAATAGGTTTGCAAAGGTAACTTGGTATATCTACCATATGGTCATTGACCCGGATATGTCCATGATTAACTAATTGTCTAGCACCCGGAATGGTGGGAGCCATACCCAATTGAAAAATAATATTATCCGAACGCATTTCAAGTAATTGCAATAAGACCTGGCCCGTTGATCCTTTGGCTCTTCTAGCAATACGAACATATTGATTGTTCCCGGGCATAACTTGTATCCATTCGCTTCGTATCAGTTCAGCCCGGAGTTTCCAGTATAGCCATCCCCACCCTCCTCTCATGTAAACCTACGAGCTACTAATAAATGTTCTCAACTTGATATCTATAAAAATAGATGGATCATATGTATCCAATTTGTTATCCATATATCGTAAATCGGACTCACTCATTAATATATGATGGGGGGGCCCTTTTAACTCAGCGGTAGAGTAACGCCATGGTAAGGCGTAAGTCATCGGTTCAAGTCCGATAAAGGGCTCATATTTCCTACGAAGAAAGAAGGCCCGGGTGTCCATTTCTCTATCTATTACATAGATAGAAATATGGACACCGAAATAAGAAAATGAAAGTGAATCCAGTCCGTTTTTTCTTTTATTTTATGGGCGAACGACGGGAATTGAACCCGCGCGTGGTGGATTCACAATCCACTGCCTTGGTCCACTTGGCTACGTCCGCCCCGGAAAAACAAACCAATTGTCTCTATCTACAGTCATTTCTTCTTGGAAGAAATGACGAGGCTAACGTTTGTATGTGGGTCGGCGACCTCTTACAGGGGATCAAAGCAAGATCGATGACTAATTCCCAACCAACTATCGAACAAGTTTTTATTAAGTATTTTATATTTATTCCGGAGACATATCCCGATCCCATCCTTCCTCAGTTCTTTCGAACGTGAATAATCTTTCTTTTTTCGTATCGATCCTTTGTCCATTCACCCATGGACGATAACGATCGTTTCTTCCCTTCCAGTCAGATTATCATTTTGTTCTAAAAAAACGCAGTTTTGCAGATTGGTTCGGTAGATCCCACGTTATTCGAGTTGTAACGAAACGAACGGGCCATCAACATGAACATGGTTCGGTGTAAATTGAAAGAGATCTATCTTGGGATTTCTTTTATGTTTTATCTTGATACTCAGATCTTGTCCGCCCGAACAACTCTGGGCGGGGTATTTAATCGGAGGGTCGTTGTTTCAAATGATCGAGGCTGCGGCTGCGTCGACAAGTTCGACCCTATCCGCTTGTTACATATTCAGATTCAATGAAATCTAGACCCTTGGAACTCGTATCCTTCTCGTATTAGAAAAGATAGGGCTTTGCATCCAATCTGGAAAATTTTGCCATCTTACATGCACGGTTAGAAGACCAATCAAGTTCTTTTTTATATTATTATGCAGGTGATGGGACAAATATACAAATTTAGAGGCTCATCTATCAATGGAGATAGTGAACATTTTACAGTATTGAAAGAAGACGAATGAGAAAAGGGGAATCTCTGTCGTCAAAGATTTGGTTGGAACGAAGGAAGTATCAAAGAATTAGAACATGCGTTTCTTTATGTTTTTACTGGAACGGGTTGAGGAGTAGATCTTTTACATTCGTACTATCCAGATCTCATAGTAGCAAAAGGGATAAAAGGATCGAGTGACCGGGGAATGAGTAAGGTTCGAAGGATTCAGTTTCTTCAGAAATGAAAGCAGTACTATGCTTTCAACATATGACAAATATGAAATCGGTTCCGTTCGATTAATCAAATAAAAATCAATCCGTTGTCTTTCAGTTCATTCGTTTTAATGGTTGATACAGGTCAATCGGAACAGGATTGGTAGACGCCAATCGATCCGTGGAACGTATCAAATCTTTCACGTTTAAGTTCGTTATGAGCCTGGGCTCATTCCGATATAATATCATTTCGGACAGATCTATTGTCTAGCCGACTATTTGTAACGGGGCAGAACAGGGCTTCTTTTGGGTCGCAGTCCACAAAATTGATGAGCAAGGAGTAATAGTTTCATTCCAACAGATTTATTTATTCTATTGTTTCAGAACGCATTCCATGAAATATGTGTATTCTATAGAATAGTGGGGTAGATTTATGCAAACGTTGGTCCAGATATAGATCCAATATGCGTAGCCGATAGATTGCATTTTTTTTGTATGTTAACAGAACGGAACTAGAGGAAAGAGTGTTTGTCCCAATATGAAAATATTGGGTCTAAAAAACCATGTGATGATCTTAGGTGGAGAAAGAAAACAAACCAAAGGTTCGCCTTTAGCTAGGATGGATCAACTCCATAGAATTGACCTTTCCAGGTATTCGGAATATCCGTAGTACTTCCCACTTCTATGGTTCAAGAATAGGTTCGATTTACCACACATAACATATTGTGTAGAATCCTAGTGGATCAAGATCTTCGCCCCGATCTTTAGCAAAGGGATAGACCCGGGATTTTCGATTGAACGGAAGAGTACTTCGTTCGTTCAACCCCAACGGAATGCGTTGCATTTGGATGGAGCTAAATGCCACATGTCCGATCGATACTTTGACTGGAATATGGATTGCTTTAAACATATTCTATTCCAGAGAACTCCCGAGTTTTTCGAAGAACTAGCGATAAAAATGAACAAAAGCGGTTCCGAACTAGACGATGTTATAATGGGAATTATAACAAACATTGTACAAATCCAAGTAATATAGATAGTATTGAATACCTCAATCCTCTATCTCTATTTTGAGATAGAATCTATCTATAAGTGCCTCGAAAAAAAAAAAAGAAACAAAAGAAAAACGCCTTGTTTCTTGTATGTTTCAATTAGTTCCAGTCCTACGATCCGAACTCTTTGGATCGGACAGATACTTCTATAGATCCCCTTCTTAGAGATTCCCTTGAGAATAAAAGGAAAGGAGGAAGCTATTCATCATACTAGCTAGGAATCCCCTACACCTTATTCATAAGGTTCCAAGAATCAATCCTAATTACTTACTATTAAAACGAAGGCCAAGATCCAATAGACTGGGATCACTCATTAGAACCTTGGGTCTATCGGAAGTGAATTAGTAACCCCCAATAATGTAATGGATGATGATTGGATATCATCATGTCAGTCGTTACTTAACTTCTTTTCTTTCCCCCCCCCCCTTTTTTTTTCATTAAGAAAAAAAGGGTTTATAGGCCCGATCATCTGGTATCGGATCAAGATCGATCGATGAGAAATACTAATCTGCCTGCCCTGTTCCAACGTTCCCATCCATCGATCTTGATAAGGACAAGATATTGATATGATTCGAAAGACTTTGAAAGTCCAAGTCATAGGGACTATGAGGGGATATATATATAAGAGTAGTGTAACTTAGTGGAATGTATAGGGCTATACGGGCTCGAACCGTAGACCTTCTCGGTAGAACAGATCAAAGTTCTTATTATCAAAATAATTTGAACTGTTCCAAGAACCCAACATGCATTTTATCGCATTGGGCTCTTTCATTAACTGATGGAAAGATCGGTTAGTCTGCCATTCTCCTCTTTCCAGGAAAGATACTAATATGGCTCCGTGTGCTCCAAATTCTTACCCTTCGGAAGCAATCCCAAAGTGATTCAAAAGGTTTCCTTGACGTAGGTCTGCCTTGCTCGGGCATAGATTGACTCAAATAGAGTCTCCTCTAGCGCTCCAAAAAGAAAATATGACACTTCATACACCTAAAAGTGTCATAGAGCGAAAAGAATCTATTTTGAGGTCCCCGTATTATACTCATTATGCCTGGCATTGAACGGAGCTGGGATTGACCATATCAATTAGATTCGTAATTCGAATCGGATCGAACTTCATCTTTGTCATGCTATTGTTCCCCAGAGAAACACATTGATAGAGTAAGACTTTTTCACATAGAATCTATTTCGTGGATCGGACGAATCGATAAACTCTCCCGAAAACCATTGGCGCACGTGTAAACGAGGTGCTCTACCTTGCTGAGCTATAGCCCTTCCCAGTCTTGGTGATACACTACTATACTAACCAGATGGATCACTTTCTGTCAAGGTAGATATTTCATGATCCGATACTATGATCCAATACGTTCCAATAAGTTCGATCTGTGCCAGGGACACATTGTCTATACATTGAATTCCATATAGAATCGTTTATAAGTCCAACTCTACCTATGAGAATAAATGACCCACTTAACTCAGTGGTTAGAGTATCGCTTTCATACGGCGAGAGTCGTTGGTTCAAATCCAATAGTAGGTAAACTTATTAGATACCATTGAAGAGTCGATGGCATCTAATAAGTTTGACTCCACTTGTTTGGATCGAGGCGGAACATTGAATCCATTTTCAGATATTTATAGGAAATGTTTAATTAGAGACGGGGGGGCTAGCACTGATAGCTTCTAATCGTGTTCTAGCTCTTTTCGGAGCTACATCAGCCTCAATTGCTTGTCTTTTGCCTTCGGCTCGAGCTAAGTCAGCTTTAGCTACTTTAAAGGTTTCCTGGGCTTCTTTGAGATCGATGTCAACATCTCTCTCTGCATTATTTACCAATACGGTGATTCTATCATTGTCTATCTTGGCGAAACCGCCCATCAAAGCCATAGTGGACCACTGCCCATTAAGACGTATTTTCATAACTCCTATATCTACAGCTGCCACAAGTGAAGCATGATTGGGTAATACGCCAATTTGACCACTATTAGTAGATAAGATTATTTCTTGAACTTCTGAATCCCAAATGACTCGATTAGGAGACAGTACACGAAGATTTAAGGTCATTTTCAGAATTAACTTTCCGTTTTGGAGTTCATAGCCTTCGCGGTAGCTTCATCAATGTTACCCACTAAATAAAAAGACTGTTCGGTAATACCATCTAATTCTCCGGAAAGGATCATTTGAAACCCTCTAATGGTTTCCATGAGACCAACATATTTGCCCGGGAAACCTGTGAATACCTCTGCTACGAAAAAGGGTTGTGATAAGAAACGTTCAATTTTTCTTGCTCTTGCTACGATTAAACGATCTTCCTCCGATAATTCATCCAGTCCAGGAATAGCTATAATGTCTTGAAGTTCCTTATAACGTTGTAAAGTTTGCTTAACCCCTTGTGCAGTTTCGTAATGTTCTTCGCCTACGATCCAAGGTTGGAGCATAGTCGATGTTGAATCTAAAGGATCTACTGCTGGATAGATACCCTTGGCAGCTAATCCTCTCGATGGTACGGTAGTAGCATCTAAATGTGCAAATGTCGTAGCAGGAGCAGGGTCAGTCAAGTCGTCAGCAGGTACATAAACTGCTTGAATCGAGGTTATCGATCCCCTTTTTGTGGAAGTAATTCTCTCTTGCAAAGAACCCATTTCCGTGGCAAGAGTTGGCTGATAACCCACGGCGGAAGGCATTCTACCTAATAGGGCGGATACCTCTGATCCCGCTTGGACAAAGCGGAAGATGTTATCAATAAATGATAGTACGTCTTGCTCATTGACATCTCGGAAATATTCGGCCATGGTTAGAGCAGTTAAACCGACTCTCATACGAGCTCCTGGTGGTTCATTCATCTGACCATAGACCAGAGCCACTTTTGATTCTGAGATGTTTTGTTCATCAATTACTCCCGATTCTTTCATTTCCATGTAAAGATCATTCCCTTCACGAGTACGTTCTCCTACTCCTCCAAATACAGATACCCCTCCATGAGCCTTAGCAATGTTGTTAATCAACTCCATAATGAGTACTGTTTTACCCACTCCAGCTCCTCCAAATAAACCGATTTTTCCCCCACGGCGGTAAGGAGCCAAAAGATCTACTACTTTAATGCCTGTTTCGAAGATAGATAATTTTGTATCCAACTCTGTAAAGGCGGGAGCAGATCTATGAATAGGAGATGTTATGCGAGCATCTACAGGACCCAAATTATCAACAGGTTCGCCAAGAACATTGAAAATTCGTCCGAGAGTAGCTCCACCAACTGGAACACTCAGAGGAGCTCCCGTGTCAATCACTCTCATTCCTCTCGTCAAACCATCTGTAGCACTCATAGCTACAGCTCTAACCTTATGATTTCCTAATAATTGCTGTACCTCACAAGTAACCTGAATTTCCTGACCGGCTGTACCTTGACCCTTAACTATTAATGAATTGTAAATATTAGGCATATTACCTGGAGGAAAAGAGACATCCAGTACTGGGCCAATGATTTGAGCTATACGTCCCACATTTTTTTCTACAAGTGCGGAAACCCCAAGAACAAGAGGATTGGTTCTCATACAAAAAAGGAAAGAAATTCCATGAAGATTTTATATATATATATATAAATATGATTTTGCCAATATCATCAATAACAAAAATGTTCCGTATCGGGTCGATCAGATCAGTAAATAATGAATGGGAGTTACCACCTTAGTAATATCCTACTTTATGGAAAAGTTTGAATCCATTCATATTTGGAATATGAAGTAAGTAGATGGATAAGGATAATGAGGAAGTCTTCGATTTTTTTATTTATAACTAGAACCAATTTCTCCATAACTAAAACCGAAAATACTTAAAAATTATGTCCAGATCATCTGTGAAATGTGAAACTTGAACCCTATTCATGACCTTTCTCTCATTGGTCGGTCGTTATCTCTTCTCTTCGTACGCACATCTGTTCCCTATTCTATATTTATTTTCATATAGACAATTCGCACCATTATGGTCAAAGGTCGATTCGGTTCCTTAAATTCATTCATGAACTAGTTTAACCGCTGAAAGGTGCTCGGGTCAATCCATGGAGGAAGAACTTAAAGAGCAAAGATTGGGTTGCATCATACATAAAGAACATTATACAATGAGAGTGTACCTAGCAGATCTTATTGTCCAATAACGGACGATTTTTTTGTAGGATAGTTCTGTCAAAATCGATTGTTTATGTTCGATCCATGTCGAGCAGACCTCGTCCTTGCGAGAGATAATTATTAATAAAGGAGGGACTATGTCACCAAAAACAGAGACTAAAGCTAGTGTCGGATTTAAAGCTGGTGTTAAAGATTACAGATTAACTTATTATACTCCTGAATATCAGACCAAAGATACGGATATTTTGGCAGCATTCCGAGTAACTCCTCAACCAGGGGTGCCGCCCGAGGAAGCGGGAGCAGCAGTAGCTGCTGAATCTTCCACCGGTACATGGACCACTGTTTGGACCGATGGACTTACTAGTCTTGATCGTTACAAGGGGCGATGCTATGACATCGAGCCCGTTGCTGGAGAGGAAACTCAATTTATTGCCTTTGTAGCTTACCCCTTAGACCTTTTCGAAGAAGGTTCTGTTACTAACTTGTTCACTTCCATTGTAGGTAATGTATTTGGATTCAAGGCCCTACGGGCTCTACGTTTGGAAGATTTGCGGATTCCCCCTGCTTATTCCAAAACATTTCAAGGTCCACCTCATGGTATCCAAGTTGAAAGAGATAAATTGAACAAATATGGCCGTCCTTTATTGGGATGTACTATCAAACCAAAATTGGGTCTATCGGCCAAGAACTATGGTAGAGCAGTTTACGAATGTCTCCGTGGTGGACTCGATTTTACCAAGGATGATGAGAACGTAAATTCCCAACCATTCATGCGCTGGAGAGATCGTTTTGTCTTTTGTGCGGAAGCAATTTATAAAGCTCAGGCTGAGACGGGTGAAATTAAGGGACATTACTTGAATGCTACTGCAGGTACATGTGAAGAAATGATGAAAAGGGCAGTATTTGCAAGAGAATTGGGAGTTCCTATCGTTATGCATGACTATCTGACGGGAGGTTTTACCGCAAATACTTCTTTGGCTCATTATTGCCGAGACAACGGCCTACTTCTTCACATTCACCGCGCGATGCATGCAGTGATTGACAGACAAAAAAATCATGGTATGCATTTCCGTGTACTGGCTAAAGCATTGCGTATGTCCGGTGGAGATCATATTCACGGCGGTACTGTAGTAGGTAAACTTGAAGGGGAACGAGACATCACTTTAGGGTTTGTTGATCTACTGCGTGATGATTTTATCGAAAAAGATCGAAGTCGTGGTATTTACTTCACTCAAGATTGGGTATCTATGCCAGGTGTCCTGCCCGTAGCTTCAGGAGGTATTCACGTTTGGCATATGCCTGCTCTGACCGAGATCTTTGGGGATGATTCCGTACTACAGTTTGGTGGGGGAACTTTGGGACACCCTTGGGGAAATGCACCTGGTGCAGTAGCTAATCGAGTTGCTCTAGAAGCTTGTGTACAAGCTCGTAATGAAGGACGTGATCTTGCTCGTGAAGGTAATGAAGTGATCCGTGAAGCTAGTAAATGGAGTCCTGAACTAGCTGCTGCTTGTGAAGTATGGAAGGAGATCAAATTTGAATTTGAGGCAGTAGATACAATTTGAGGCAATAGATACCTTGTGATCCAGTGACTTTCGTTCTACCAATCGGACTCGGCCCAATCTTTTACCGCTACCACAAAGATTAGGCCAAATCGTGAACGGAGATCTGGGATTTCAGATATCAATATCTGGGATTTCTATATATCAATATCTATATATCAATATCTAGATATATTGATATATAGATATTGATATATATAGATATATTTCCGAGGTAAAATATCTAAAACAGAGTGAGTCGATGAAAATTTTTTGGGGTCAAGGATTCGATAACGAATCCTATTCATCCTTTACATTTATCTTATAGATCATTCGATAGGGTTGGTAGCTCAGTGGATCAGAGCTCATGGTTCCGGACCATGAAGTCAAGGGTTCAAATCCCTTCTAGCCCAAAAGATTTTGTATTTGGGATGAAAATTCCTTTTCATCGCGGCATAGGAGATAATCTTTCTTTATAAAAGAATAAAGGGTTCTATCATAATCCCGGATTGATACTTCGGATTCCTAATCAATAATGAATGGAGATGATTTATCCATGATTCATTTCACTATTCATTGATAAATTGAATCATTTTATTTATACGACTTCTCTTCATACAAAATAAGATAGGAAAAGTAACAATCTTCACCTTTATATGGAAAACTCTATGTCTATAAGGGAGTGGTTCGAAGACAGGCGTAAAATAACTGGATTACTAAAAAATTCGGTCGAAAGGGATAGTAAGGACGTCAATGAGATGGAGAGGAACAAGAATCTAAGTATTGATTACGTTAAAATTAATAGATTATGGGTTCAATGCGATAATTGCGAGAGCTTGCTCTATATCAGATTCTTGAGAGAGAATAAAAGTGTTTGTGAAGAATGTGGATATTATCTGCAAATGAATAGTTCAGATAGAATAGAACTTCTAATTGATCGCGGCACTCGGCATCCTATGGATGAAGACATGTACACTCTAGATGTTCTTCAATTTCATTCTGAGAATGAACCTGCTCATTCTGATCCTCTTCATTCTGAGGATGAATCTTATAAGGATCATATCACTTTCTGTCAAATAGAGACAGGTTTAACTGATGCTATTCAAACAGGCATAGGTCAATTAAATGGTCTTCCTATCGCACTCGGAGTTATGGATTTTAAGTTCATGGGAGGTAGTATGGGCTCTGTAGTAGGCGAGAAAATAACCCGTCTGATCGAGCGCGCTACCGAGGAATCTCTTCCAGTCATTATGGTGTGTGCTTCCGGAGGAGCACGCATGCAAGAAGGAAGTTTTAGTTCAATGCAAATGGCTAAAATAGCTTCTGCGTTATATATTCATCAGAAGGATAAAAGGTTGTTATATGTATCGATTCTGACGTCTCCGACAACCGGTGGAGTTACTGCTAGTTTTGGCATGTTGGGAGATATAATTATTGCCGAACCTAAAGCGTACATTGCATTTGCAGGTAAAAGAGTAATCGAACAGACATTAGGTCAGAAAGTGATTGAAGATTTTCAGGTGACTGAGCATTTATTTGGCCATGGTTTATTTGATCTGATCGTTCCACGTAATCTCTTAAAAGGTGTTCTAAGTGAACTATTTCAGCTTTACAGTCTTCCTCGTAAAGAAAAAAAAAAATGAACGTTTAGTTCCTTATAAGGAAAAATGATCAAATCGAGTTCCTTGTAACGGAAGTGACAGTGATACAGTTTCTTATTGCGGCAAAATAAGGATTTCTCTAAGAGAATCGCTTTTTACCCCCTTCTTACCAACAATTTATGATCCTCGATCTTATACTAACAATAAATATAGCCAATTTTCCGCTTTTCGAAATCAGATAAATTTTTGTCAGGATTCATGTTCTTCCACTATTTAACTTATATAATATTAATAAGTGTTGTAAAGGATATATATATACAATATATATATAGATATATATGTATTGTATATATATATACAGATCCTCATTGTTGAATTCGTCGGGATCTTATTCAAAAACAATTTTGAATCCAACTTAAAATGCTTTTTCAGTATTTTTGGAAGAGACGGGGAAAGGAACAACGAACATTTGCGTACATGTATTCTATGAAGAAGGACAAATGGGACCGCTCATTTGGTCCCATCACTTATTTTATCTTATAATCATATGGATAAACATTTCATTGAGTAAGTAAGGTACTCGTTCTATGATAATTCCTAACCTACCTTCTTTTTTCGTGCCTTTAGTCGGCTTATTACTTCCGGCAATTACAATGGTTCTTTTCCATCTGTATATTCAGAATGACGATATTTTTTGAATCTGATCAAATTAGATTTAATAAATAGGTTTGGATCTGTTCAATTGCAGAACAGATAGAAATCTCTATATCTATTTCAGATGATATAAGATAGAACTCTTATAGATACAAGATAGGTCTAAATAGAAATAAATAAATATATATATTTATTTAGACTCATTCATACTTGAATATGGATAGATCTTACCATTATATTCTAGATATAGCGAATTTATATATCTATTCATATTCATATCCATATACATATCGGATATACACATGTGTCAATAAATAGGTATTGGTCAATATTTTCATATGGTTGGTTATATTTTTTGCATATGGTATACATATCTATTCCTAGAGATATTTTAACTCCACTGATTCAGTGTTGTTTAACGAATTGATAATTTTGGGAAGGACCTATTTGAAATTGATGGTAAGAATGGACAAGAAGACAAACTTGACTGACTTGACTGAAATGTTAGCTATGTATATAGATAGCTAGTTCATAAGAGTTTGGGAACCAAAGGATGAAAAAGTGGGCTATTCCCTCAACTTCAATAGGATGGAATTGAATACGATTTTTTATGAATAATCGATCCAAATGGCTCTGGATAGAACCTATAACAGGGTCTCGAAAAAGAAGTAATTTCTTTTGGGCTTGTATCCTCTTTCTGGGTTCACTAGGATTTTTCCTAGTCGGGATTTCGAGTTATTTTGGTGAGAACCTGATACCCCTATTGTCATCTCAGGAAATACTCTTTGTTCCACAAGGAATTGTAATGTGTTTTTATGGTATTGCAGGTCTGTTCATTAGCTCTTATCTGTGGTGCACAATTTTGTTCGATGTGGGTAGTGGCTATAATAAGTTTGATAAAAGAAAAGGAATTGTATGTCTTTTTCGTTGGGGATTTCCCGGAAAAAATCGTCGTATTTTCCTACGATTTCTTATGAAGGATATTCAGATGATTAAAATGGAAATTCAAGAAGGTATTTCCCCTCGTCGTGTTCTTTATATGGAAATAAAGGGCCGACAAGACATTCCTTTAGCTCGTACTGGTGATAATTTGAACCTAAGGGAGATCGAACAGAAAGCTGCTGAATCAGCCCGTTTCTTGCGTGTATCCATTGAAGGGTTTTGAAATGAACCAAGGGGTTCTTTATACTCAACATAAATTCAAATTGATCGACATTTTTATATGGATCGAATCAAGGAACATGAATCAATATCCAATCAGGAAATTTTTAGATTTCCATACATATCAATTTCAATAAATATTGAAATATAATTGTATGGAAATGGAACGATATAGGATCTTTATGAACAATATACTATTTTTAGAAAATAGTATAGGAAGAGGTAATATAGAAAGAGCTATAAGTTACAATAGAACTGGTTGGTATTTGTCCGGGAAAAATATCATTTAGTTAATTCCTACTAAATGATATTTATGTTTATGGAATGAATCAGACCAAGATTATTTTGGTAGTTCCCGAACACGCCATATCATTTCCTATCCTAGAGAGGGCGAGTGAGCCAGTAGATGGATATGATGGATCAGAAAGAACAATGACTAGATATAGTGGTCCGGTTTCCCTAAAACTAGAACGTTTTTTCCTCTCATCCCCGTTCTTCATCACGATCCAATTTATTCTTATATGATTTCGTCGTTCTCTCATTTTGTTTGTCATCTTTGGAGATAACTGGGGAAAGATTCGTAAAGGATCGATCGAGTGATCAGGATTCAAAGGATCTTTACAATGAATAAAACGACTTATGTTACTTCAAGTTATTCTTCTAAAAAAGAATAAGATAGAAAAAATGAATAGATAATTGATCCAGATAGAAACGATCTGGATCGGATATCGGGGAATGATCTTCTTATGCTCCGTCTCACTCATTTGGAGCGAACCTTTTTCTTTTTTCTCTGAGGATCTTTTTTCTCGGGGTCAAACAATTACACAATAGATAAATTTATGGATCCCATACCTCATTCTATCACTCGTACTTTGTCTAGATTTCGGACAGAACTGACGAGTGAATCAGGTTCGTTAGCGATTCACGAATTGGAAGTGGCCGAATATAAAGCATCAGCTTCCCTACGATATCTTGCATGTTTAGTGGTACTGCCTTGGGTCATTCCTATTTCATTACGGAAAGGTTTGGAACCTTGGGTTACAAATTGGTGGAATACGGGTCAATCTCAGAAAATTTTTGATTATCTCCAGGAAGAAAATGTTCTGGGAAGATTTGAGAAAATAGAAGAACTATTCCTGTTAGAAAGAATGGTGGAAGATTCTTCGGGAACAGATTCAAAAGATCTTCGTATAGAGATTCACAAAGAAACGATCCAATTGGTCGAAATGTACAATGAAGATTGTATTAAGATAATCTCACATTTATTAACAAATCTAATAGGTTTTGCTTTTATAAGTGCTTATCTCATTCTGGGTAAGAATAAACTTGGCATTCTCAATTCTTGGATCCAAGAATTCTTCTATAGTCTGAGCGATACAATGAAAGCTTTTCTCATTCTTTTAGCAACCGATCTATGTATTGGGTTTCATTCACCCCATGGTTGGGAACTGATGATCGATTCGATCTCCGAAAATTTTGGCTTTGCCCATAACGAACGAATCATATCTGGTCTTGTTTCAACTTTTCCAGTCATCTTAGATACGATTCTCAAATATTGGATCTTCCGTCGTTTCAATCGTATATCTCCTTCACTTGTAGTAATTTATCATTCGATGAATGAATAAAGAATAGGTTGTTTTCTCCGACCGAAAGAATTGAAACAGAATAATAAAGTGTTTTCTTTGTTCAGGAATTAGCTATTCCTCCCCCTCATTTTTCTCCTGGTGCGAGACTTCCGATTTCTTACTTTTAGGTTTGGTTCAATCAATATAGTAGCAGAATTTTTGACAGGTAACTATGATAGCTACCTACTCTCACCCGAAAAATGATTTGGAACCAATAATTGAACCATGCAAAATAGAAATACTTATGACTTAAAAAAAAAGATGACTCGGTTAATTTCCGTCCTGGTCATGATACATATCATAACTCGGACATCCATTTCGAATGCATATCCCATTTTTGCACAGCAGGGTTATGAAAATCCCCGAGAAGCAACTGGACGTATTGTATGTGCCAATTGTCACTTGGCCAAAAAACCTGTGGATATTGAGGTTCCACAGTCCGTGCTTCCCAATACCGTATTTGAAGCAGTTGTTAAGATCCCCTATGATACGCAAATGAAACAAGTTCTTGCTAATGGTAAGAAAGGGGCTTTAAATGTAGGAGCTGTTCTAATTTTACCCGAGGGCTTTGAATTAGCCCCTCCGGATCGTATTTCTCCTGAGATTAGACAAAAGATGGGTAATCTTTATTTTCAGAACTATCGTCCCAATCAAAAAAACATTATTGTAATAGGTCCTGTTCCTGGGCAAAAATATAGTGAACTTGTGTTCCCCATCCTTTCCCCAGATCCTGCTACTGATAAAGAAGCTCACTTCCTGAAATATCCTATATATTTGGGTGGTAATAGAGGGAGAGGACAAATTTATCCCGACGGGAGTAAGAGCAACAATACGGTCTATAGCGCTTCAGCAACAGGAAGAGTGAGCAAAATTTTACGTAAAGAAAAGGGTGGATATGAGATAACTATCGATAATACATCAGACGGTGGGCAAGTGGTTGACATTGTACCTCCGGGACCGGAACTTCTTATTTCAGAGGGCGAATTGATCAAGGTCGATCAGCCATTAACGAATAACCCTAATGTGGGTGGATTTGGTCAAGGAGATGCAGAGATAGTACTTCAAGATCCATTACGTGTTAAAGGTCTTTTATTATTCTTAGCATCTGTCATTCTGGCACAGATATTTTTGGTCCTTAAGAAGAAACAATTTGAGAAAGTTCAATTGGCCGAGATGAATCTTCAGGTCCATAGATTTCCGAACATGAAGTTGACTGATTGAATCAAAAATGAATACCCCTTCGGAGATGGAGAACCTTTTCTCCTCCTTCTCCCTTATATATTCTTGGGAAAATGTTCATGTAGACATATCTACATTTCAAATAGGGAGTGACTCAATAAGCACTGGAACAGATCAACTTGTCGAACGATCCCCATATGCTTTCTAGATCGTGTACTATATACATGCCATTCCCTCCTTTCCTTGCCCATTTTCAAAAGAAAAAATCCGGAAAGGAAAATAGAGATAGATCGCAGGAAGGAGAGATTAGGAGAATAACTAAGCAATCTTGGAGAAGATTCCTATCTTCTCTAATCCCATTCTTTATCCTATCCCATTATTATTCGTCGAATAAATTCTCCGGTTTCTCGTCGAGATAAGAGGAACTCATTGGGTTTCCGATCCTGTCCTGTTCATCAATTCCTTCGTAAATTGACGATTATTTTGTACGTTATATTGAGGAACCTTCAAATTCCTAAAGAAGGAAGAGCAGAAAAGTAAGGGGTAATATCACTCATTGAGCAAAACAACCCACCTTTTGATAGGGTTCGTTCCTAATGAGAGAAAATGAATTAAAGGTGTTTTTCCTCCTCTTTTCTTTTGTAAGCCAAAATAAGAGAAGAAAATATTCTATTCGCACATTAAGATTCTCATAGTTCGGGTTTTTAGAAAAACTTCGAATAATCTCCCACCAGAGAAATGAACAAATATTTAGTAATAAATATTCTCCGTTTCTCCGTTGTTCCTTCGACAGAGATTGAAATTGGATCGATCCCATTTTTTTTTTTTTTTTTTGATCATATAGTGGAAGAATAAATTGGCTCATAACTTGACTGAAAGGCATTGAATGAAGTAACAGAGTCATTTTATTTGTGCGAATCTTCTCTTCTAATTAATATTAATATAGAAGAGAATCTAAAAAAGAGATTTCGATAAGACCTTACCCTTAAAAGAAGGGTAAGGCCTTATTTATTTGTCACTTTCGCATGTATAGTATTCCCATAGTAAGTGCATTTCCCCTACTATAGGGATGACCCTGATCCGGAATATGAACCATAGAAAAAGATACCCAGTAGACCAATCACGATAATACCAGTTACAGTACCTATCAACCAAAGAGGGATCCTTCCAGTGGTATCGGCCATTTCTCTTACTCCCTTTCACATTTTCTTAAGTGGTCATGCTCGAGACATAAACAGTCATAGCATAGATAATTATTAGTATTGGATCTCTTCGAATGGAGTGATAATATTCTCATTGTTCCTAATTGAACAAATAATTAGAGAATAGAACAGCAAGTACAAAAATTAGTAGCAACCCCCAGTAGAGACTGGTACGATTCAATTCAACATTTTGGTTGTTCGGATTCAATTGTGTCATATCTACATACTTCCTCTTCCTTTAATATAGAGTTTATCGCTGGATGAACTGCATTGCCGATATTGATCCCGAGAAAAAAACTGTAGGGACAGCTAGCCCGTGAATGGCCAACCATCTAACTGTAAAAATCGGATAAGTTCTATCTATAGTCATTAGTGCCTCCTAAAAAGATCTAGTAAATTCATCGAGTTGCTCTAACGAATCGAAACGGCCAGTTACTAATGGAACCTCTTGTCGACTTTCTGTGAAATACTCATTCGGCCGGGGGCTCCCGAACACATCATAAGCCAAACCCGTGCTGACAAATAACCAACCTGCAATAAATAGAGAAGGTATGGTAATGCTATGGATAACCCAGTATCTAATACTAGTAATAATGTCAGCAAAGGAGCGTTCTCCCGTATTCCCAGACATGCTCAGCTCCATATATTATTTTAAAGTCAGTCAAGGGGGAATTGATCCCATGAAAGATAGAGATCAGGAAATGGAAAACTACTGATATCTTCTCCAATCCTTGTTCGATTGTCAATGTTATACCAAGGGTATCTTTGAAGTCTACTGGACCAGTATAGCTAGCTTTCTTCTGACACAGCAATACAATTTTGATGAGTATCGAGAAGGAACGGAATAGAATGATTCTGTTCCTGCCAGCAGTTATTCCATCTCTGTTTGATGGACTTAATCCCAACAGAAATAAGAGAATATTGCATATTCCGAGGTCCGGGTGTAAGGAACTCCCTCAATCGATATTGTAACAATTGCATAACCCTGGAAATTTTCGATTGGAATTAGCTTCTACATACAGGTGGCTGTAGAACCGAAAAAAGGATGAGTGCCGCTTGCAAAGGGTATAAATCACTATCAATCCAACCAATCCAGAATATGATACTTTGACCCCTTCCTTTTTTCATTCCGACATGACATTATGTCCGTGTAGATGATTCCAGTAATTAAGATTGCACGGGGATCATTGGTGCTACGCAGATGTATGTTGCTCTTCCAATAGTATCCGGTGCAGGTGGAGTTATGCCACGGACTTATTATATAGTACCTTGTATTAACGAGTAGATGTTACTAATTAGATAAACCCAAGTGGATAGTGCAATAGAACCTAGTCAATTTTAGGTATGTTAAATTACGAGTTATTCCTTGCAATAGGTGGAATTCTTGCGGGCTCTACTGGCTCTAAGAATGAATATTGAAAAAATCCATCTAGAGGGTCCAATGATCTGGATCAATAAGATCTAGAAATGAAAGGACAAACTGGATATTAATATTCTTATACCTAAACGTGAAATTCACAAAACTTTGCTATGTCTGTAGAAGAGGTTTCTTCCAATCCAACCGATAGCTACTGGTATCGAAGATAATGCCAGATGATCCAATCGTACTTATTTATAATTCATTCACCCTGTAAGAAGATTACGTTTGACAATTTGTGAAGGAGTTCGCGGGTGCTATTAATTAGTTGCTCGATGAATGTGAGGATTTCTAGGATAATGAAGAGATATCTACCATAGATTTCCTCTCATCCATGTTCGTTCATACATATCCTATAGTAGATATAGGATCCTTAATTGGTACGAATTGGGACAATTGATCTTTTGTATTCTGATCTCAAGGTTACGAAAAGAAAAATTTAGGTAATTGTCTCATGAAGATATGTATAAACCATATTTCATTCAGTCCTTCCACGCCTACTATAACTATAATTAGTTATTTCGGTTTCTTATTGGCTTCTATCATTTTCACCCTAGTCCTATTCATTAGCTCGAGCAAGATACAACTTATTCGAAATGAAGGAAGGGGAAACCCTCTCAGTTCACTATATCAATTTCAATAATTTCGTTGATTCTCTCTATATCAATTTCTGATCATTGAGATTCATAGCAAATTCAGGGTACTATCCAGGATAGCTATTATCCCTACTTATTCCGTTGAATCGAAATGATTGAGGCTTTGCCATCCGGAATTGTGTTAGGTCTAATTCCTATAACTTTGGCCGGATTATCCGTAACTGCATATTCACAATACCGACGTGGTGATCAATTGGATATTTGATCCGGGAATATCCTTCAATTTCATTGACCTCCTACTTTTCCTGGGAGGTCAGATTCCATTGCTCGTTCCAATTGGAATGAATTCTCGATAATTTAGAAGGTTGGGTTTGATAGGAACAGAATCACGCTCTGTAGGATTTGAACCTACGGCATCAGGTTTTGGAGACCTACGTTCTACCGAACTGAACTAAGAGCGCTTTATTTAACATCCGGAGAGAAAGGAAAGGAACAAAATATTTTCGTTTATACTCTTAGAGTCAAACACTTTCGCATCTGATACGATTCAATTATTTGATCGATCCATTCGAATCGATATAAAATGATCTTTTGTTCCTTTCTCTTTCCATAGAAAAGAAGGGAAAGGTAGGGATGACAGGATTTGAACCTGCGACATTTTGTACCCAAAACAAATACGCTACCAAGCTGCGCTACATCCCTTCTAATCATTAGACAATGTTATTTTATAGAATTCGAAATCTGTTTCCCACATTTTTCCACCTTCATTTCTCTTCGGTCTCGTGAATGAAAAGACTTTATACATGCATGTAGGGTCTATTATCTAGAAGATTAATTAGCAAAATTTGGTGATGAAACATCTTTTTTCTGTTCTATAAATAGGACCACAGCCCGGATCACATTATACATATATTCATCAGTTCCGAGTTTTTCCTAGGATTCGTAACTATTGATACGGTTGAATCACTTACACATTATGATCGATAAGGAGAATTTACAATGCAAGATCTAAAGACCTATCTTTCCACAGCGCCTGTGTTAGCTATTTCATCGTTCATTTTTTTAGCCGGTCTATTGATAGAAATCAATCGTTTTTTTCCAGATGCTCTTACTTTTGCTTTTTTTTAATTGTTGTCCTCCCCTTAAAGTCAAGGGAAAAAGATTGTGCTAGATTGACTTCTCCTACCTTTTGGAGAAATTAGTTGATTCAGCCCAAAATAGATCTAAGTTTGGAGATGGAATGGGGGGGGTAGAATCAAAGTAGAAATATAGATCCAAAGGTTCTTTCCACATTCAATTTTGTAAGTAAAACTAAAAACTCCTGATCAATCATTTTTTTACTTTCAAATGTTTTATCGTGGGATCTCCGTCTATCAACTTCTATCCCTTTTTCCCTCTTTTTCAGATCGAAAAGCAAAGTAGACCCAATATCCAGAGTAAGTTTATGGCCAAGAGCGGAGATGTAAGAGTAACAATTACTTTGGAGTGCACTAGTTGTACCCAAGATAGTGTTTATAAAAGATTCCCGGGGATTTCTAGATATACGACTCGGAAAAATCGACGCAATACACCTATTCGATTGGAATCAAATAAATTTTGTCCCTATTGTTACAAGCATACCATTCACGGAGAGATAAAAAAAAGAGATTAAACGTACTACTCCTACCCAGGGATAGAAATAGATCACAGATATAAAAAGAAATGGTATTTCAACAAGATCTTGAATGGAACGATATTTTCGAAAGATTTGGAATAAATAGTATTCAAAAGGTTCATGAAACAAACTATGGATAAACCCAAGCGATATTTTCGTAGACATTTGACACCAATTCGTAGACATTTGACACCAATTCGTAGACATTTGTCACCAATTAGGTCGGGAGATCGGATTGATTATAAAAATATGAGCCTAATTAGTCGATTTATTAGCGAGCAAGGAAAAATATTATCTGGCCGAGTGAATAGATTAACCTCAAAACAACAACGTCTCATTACTAACGCTATTAAACGAGCTCGTATTCCATCTTTGTTACCCTTTCTTTATAATGAAAACTAAATTCATCCATGGAATGGAAATGAACCTACTCCTTAATCAAATCGGAGCTGGGATATCTGTTCGATAAAGATGCAGATCTTTAGTCTATTGTCGAAAAAGTTGACAGAATTTCATTCTTGGAAAAAAATTTGATTGAAGTCTTTTCGTTTCATTCATTTCCAATATTGAAAAATTTTTCAATGTTTCGACCTTCCCGGAGGGAATTCTCCGGGAGAATCTTTCTATCCATTCCATCTTTACCTATTTCTTTCATCTATACCTAACCTATTTCATCACACGATAAGTTCTTCAAGATGGTGGAAAAGCAATTACTATCTAATACAGCTATTTGTGCAAGTGTTTTACGATTTGGAAGCAACTGCCTCTTGTACAAATATTGGATGAATCTGTTATAAGAGACTCCATTGGCACGGGCTGCTGCATTAATTCGAGTAATCCACAAACGACGAAGATCTCTCTTGCGTTTACCTCTATCTCGGTGGGCGGAAACTAAGGCTCTAGCTTTCCGTTGGTTAGCAGTTCGAAAAAGTTTCGAATGGGCCCCTCGAGAGCCTGATACAAATGCAAGAATCTTTTTCCGACGTTTTCGAGCTATATATCCACGTTTCACTCTGGTCATTGACGTTTACTCTCATGAATCGCTAATCTTTTTATTGGTTAGTCATTTGTTTGGTCCATTGAGAATAACACTGATTCTTCTTATTTAGAAAATAAAAGTTCCAATGGCTTTTGCTACTGCAACCTTCCCAACCATAATTCCCTTTGGATAGGCATCTTCCGGGTAAGCAAGGGCTCGGACCTTGTACTGAGAATGAGAAAAAATCATGGGTTTCATCGTTTCTATGGTTCTTTCTCCAACGGTAAGGTCCTCTCCATACGCCGGAGCCTCTTATTCATTTCCGAAATATGAGATGAGTATGTTATCGGTAACTTGTACGGTTTACCATCTCCAGCTCTACTCTTGAATCATCAAGTAATAAATACTCTCATTACAAGATCTATTCATACAGTAACGACATGTAATTCTGGGGTTGGCCAGGTAGCTGACCCTGTTGTTCCGTTCTCGCGGCAATATGAGCATAAACTTTATGCTTCTTCAATTTGCATGATTTCCCCGCTCAATGGATTGATGACCATTCGCTACCAATGAGGAATTGCTTTTCATCCCACATAAAGGTGATTGGGTTTGCACCAATGGAAACCATAAATTTCATCCCCGGTAAGGTTAGATGATGGATCTTTACTTTATTATGGCGGGAAAATTCTTCTCTTATTTCGTTGTAAGAATTTCCCAGTCTCTTTCAGCTTCTGATCCGAACGAGTCGCACATACACCCTAGCACATACTCCTCTACGCTGAGGACATCCTCGAAGAGCAGGAGATTTTTTTCTATTCTCTATTGGCTGTCTTGCTTTTCTAATAAGTTGTTGAATAGTGGGCATTCTAGCTGTATTGTATGCGGAATCAACTGGTTCGGATTGATCCTAACCATATAAGGTTATTATGAAATGAATCACTTTCCCTTTCTTTCCCCTTTTTTTTTTTAAGAAAAAGAAGAGATCAATTTACAGTTCATTATAAAAATCAATGAAAAAGAGGATCTTCCGATATGAGATCAACCTTCCGCTACGGCATCAACAATGCCATAAGCTCGGGCTTCTGTTGCTGACATAAAAACATCTCTGTCCAGGTCCCGTTGAATGACCTCTCCGAGGTTGCCCGTTCTTTCTATATAACATTTTGTTATGTAATCGCGAAGCATCGTTACGTGTTTCGATTCGGTATGAAAATCTGCGGCCGGTCCGTCATAATAGGAACTAGCAGGTTGGTGGATCATAACCCTAGCGTGAGGTAATGCTATACGTTTAGTAATTTCTCCCCCGATTAGGATGAAAGATCCCATTGAAGCAGCTATCCCCATGCATATTGTATGTACATCTGGTACTATTATTTGCATAATATCGAAAAGACCTACCCCCGGTATTACTGATCCACCGGGACAGTTGAGAAATGAGAACATATCTTTATTTGCATCTTCTGCACTCAAATATACCATGAGACCCATGAGTTGATTTGCAATCTCGTGATTGATATCCTGAGCCAAAAAAAGTAATCTCTCTCGATAAAGTCGGTTGTATAAGTCGACCCAATTTGCATCTTCATCTCCAGGGGCTCGGAAAGGAACTTTTGGAACACCAACGGGCATTTGTTTTAATGGAAAGAAGTGAAGCACTATACTCTAATATGGGAACGTAAAGTATATGAAGTTGTGTCACACATGAACTCTTCCATCTTGGATGGATAGTATTTCTTCATAGGGAAGGTTTTTCACCTATTTGGAAATAGAGCTTTAGATGGATCAAAGATCCATGTAAAAGATCCTTCAATTATTCGAGTTGATAATGTAACGAATCACACTTTTACCACTAAATTATACCCGCCACGATCCGATTGTAACATACGGATCGATCTTTTGTCCAACCGATAGGAAGATGAGGAGTTATCAACCTCTATTGAAAGTTTCTATCAATCATTACCTCGTTTTCATTATTACATGAATCTCCATCGCCGGGGATGAAATACTTTGGTAAATAGTATTTCATTCCCGGCGATGGCTCATTGTAATTATAGATTACCTTTGCGAACTGCTAATAAAACAATGACTAATGGGCCCGATACAACCGTCAGAGTCAGAACAGTGAGCTGCGCAATAACTTCTAGATTCATTTGGGTTTCTTTCACCTCTATGATCCCATCGACTTGATGGATGTATGAATAAAATGTTGTCGAGATCAATCACTT